GATAGGCCTATATTAACCCATCAAATTTTTTAGTTAAAAACAACTATTAAAAAATTTAATAATTAATTTATTTTATTTATAAATTGAAATAAATTTATTAAAATATTCAATTCATTTAATAAAAATTTGAATGAGAAGCCGTATGAAATAAAAATTTCATGTACGGTTTTGTAAAGTGACACTAATGGTAACTTTTTTGTTAACTTTTTCACCACAACACCAAAAAAACCAAATTCTGCCTTACGTAAAGTAGCAAGAGTAAGGTTAACTTCTGGATTTGAAATTACTGCTTACATACCAGGTATTGGTCATAATTTACAAGAACATTCTGTAGTATTAGTAAGAGGAGGAAGAGTTAAAGATTTACCTGGTGTAAGATATCATATTATCAGAGGAACTCTTGATACTGTAGGAGTAAAAGATCGTCAACAGGGGCGTTCTAGTGCGTTATATATTATTATCTAAAATTGTATTATTAAAATAATACCTTGTTAATTACTAAAAACATGTAAAAAATATAGCTAACCTAATAACGAAAGTGTTGTAAAGGGACTAAAGCAGGCTAAATAAAAACTTATATATTTCAATATCCAAGGTCTATTTTTTTATTTAAGTACTAAAAAAAAAGTTTTCCCAAACTTATTTTCGTTAATGAAAATTTTTAATAAACTTTACTTTTTTAGAACAAGTTAAAGTTAAATAGTAAAATTATTAACTTAAATTTTTATTCTTTTGACCTAAAGATTATATTATTAGATTTAATAAAATATAGGATTTTCTAAAAATAATAAAAATTAAAAAGAAAACGGATATTCAATTTAAAATGAATAAGTATTATAAAAATATATGGATAAATAAAAATTACAGTATTTATAATATTTTTTTTAATATAATTTTTATAACGTTAAAAACTAGAAACAATATAAATACATATAGACATTATTAAAATTATTATACCAAAAAATATTCTAATATATTGAAAGCCGTATTCAATGAAAATTGTATGTACGGTTTGAAGGGAGATTTTTTAAATTAATTAATCCACCCTACAATATGGAGTGAAAAAGCCAAAATAAATTATTATTCTTTTTAATTTTAATAAATTATTCAATTATTTTTTTAATGTTATGTCACGTCGAAGTACTTCAGAAAAGCGAACTGGAAAACCAGATCCAATTTATCGTAATCGATTAGTTAATATGTTAGTTAATCGTATTCTTAAACACGGAAAAAAATCATTAGCTTATAAAATTCTTTATAAAGCAATGAAAAATATTAAGCAAATAACAAAAGAAAACCCATTATCTGTTTTACGTGAAGCTATACGTAAAGTAACTCCTAATGTAACGGTAAAAGCAAGACGTGTTGGTGGATCAACTTATCAAGTTCCTACTGAAATAAAATCCACACAAGGTAAAGCACTTGCAATTCGATGGTTGTTAAAATCCTCTAGAAAGCGCCCAGGTCGAAATATGGCTTTTAAATTAAGTAATGAACTAATAGATGCTGCCAAAGATAATGGAGATGCTATACGAAAAAAGGAAGAAACTCATAGAATGGCTGAAGCCAATAGAGCTTTTGCACATTTTCGTTAGTTAAAAAAACGAAAAAGGAATAATTTTTATTAAGTTTTTAATAAAAATAATATAAAAATTCTTCAAGAGACCTAATACAATAAAAATACTTTAATTAGTAAAAATTATAATAATATGTTTTTTTATTATAATTTTTACTAATATTAATCGAGTATATTATACACAAAATAAATACTATAATTTTTTAGACGCCGAGAAAAATTTTATGGAATTAGAACTTAGCTTTTCTTCTATTTATAGAAGTACCATTTTGCCAGAATGTATTCTTATTTTTTGTTTAATAATTATTTTAATATTAGATCTTATTTTAGAAAAAAGAAAAAAATATTTATTATATTTTATTTCTTTGATAGGGCTATTACTAAGTATTATTATTTTATTATTTCAATGGCAAGAAAAACACAGTATGAGTTTTTCAGGTAATTTTCAAATTGATAGTTTTAATCAAATATTTCGAATTCTTATAGCATTATGTTCAATATTATGTATTCCATTATCTGTGGAATACATTAGATATACAAAATTAGCAACAACTGAATTTTTTATTTTTATATTAACAGCTACTATAGGAGGAATGTTTTTATGTGGTGCTAATGATTTAATTACTATTTTTGTGGCTTTAGAATGTTTAAGTTTATGTTCATATTTATTGTCTGGATATACAAAAATAGATGTACGATCTAATGAAGCTGTTATGAAATATTTACTTATAGGTGGACTAAGTTCATCAATTTTAGCTTATGGTTTTTCTTGGTTGTATGGTTTATCTGGAGGAGAAATTCAACTTCAAAAAATAGCAAATGGTATTATAAGTACAGAAATGTATAATTCTTCAGGAAATTTAATCGCACTTATATGCATTATGGTAGGGATTGGATTTAAACTTTCATTAGTGCCTTTTCATCAATGGACTCCTGATGTGTATGAAGGAGTGTGATTCGTTTCAAAATTTATTAAATAAATTAAAATTATTTTTTATTATATTCATAAAAATTATATAGACATGCAAAATAAAAACAAATTATTATCCTTACTCAAAATAAAACATAACTTTTATAAAATATTTTTAATTAATAAAAATATTTTATAAAACAAAATAAAAAAACAATTTAAAAAATTGTAGGTTAATTATTAAGGGTAATTTTTTTAAATAATAAAATATATTAAATAAATATAAATTTAATATTAAATGCTATTTAGTAGTCTTTTATCCTTCAAAGACTATAAGCGTATTAAAAAATATTAAAAGCATTTATTCTGAAAAAAGCCCTAAAATAAAAAATGATGACTATAAAAACGAAGAAAATTAGATGGTTTCTTTCTTTATTTTAAATTTGTTATTAATTTTTTTTAACATAATTTTTTAAAGTCAGTATATATATTAGAAAAATCACTAAAACAGGATTCCTCGTAAAGTTTAATTTTAATAAAATTATTTATAGTTTTTTTTACACACACACGAGGAAAGTAATAAAAAATTATCTTATTACTTAGGAGCTGTGTGAAATGAAAATTTCATGCACAGTTTTGAATGAAAGAAAAGAATGAGTAATCTTCGTTTCGATTCTAACTCCCCTACACCCGTCGTTGCTTTCCTTTCTGTCGCCTCAAAAATAGCAGGCTTAGCTTTAATCACACGAATCTTTAATATTGTTTTTCCTTTTTCTTCTAATCAATGGCATTTACTTCTAGAAATAGTAGCAATTTCTAGTATGATACTTGGTAATTTAGTAGCTATTACTCAAACAAGTATGAAACGTATGCTTGCATATTCTTCAATAAGTCAAATTGGATATTTGATAATTGGAATTATTGCAGGAGAGGCTAATGGATATACAAGTATGATAATTTATTTACTATTTTATATTTTTATGAATTTAGGAACATTTGCTTGTATTATATTATTTGGCTTACGAACAGGAACAGATAATATTCGAGATTATGGTGGATTAATTTTAAAAGATCCTTTATTAACTTTCTCTTTTGTTTTATGCTTATTATCTTTAGGAGGTATTCCGCCTTTTTCCGGTTTCTTTGGAAAACTTTATTTATTTTGGTGTGCATGGAAAGCTGGTTTATTTTCTTTAGTTTTTATAGGAATTTCTACTAGTGTCATTTCTATATACTATTACTTAAAAATAGTTAAATTATTATTAACTAGAGAAAAGAAAGAAATAACTCCTTATATACAAACTTATACAGGTGTTTCCTTTTCTATTTTATCAAAAAGTTCAATTGAAGTTAGTATACTTATATGTGTAATAGCTTCAGTATTTTTGGGAGTATTTATGAATCCTATTATTAATATTATTCAAAATAATCTAAATTTAAATAGTTTTATAAATATTTATAATTAATTAAATTTTAATAAAACAGATTTGAAGAATGAATTTATAAAAAATGATTGTTATAAATTCATTCTTTAAATCTATAAATATAAATTATTTTTATTTATTTTTTTAATATATTTTTAGTAAGTTTAATTTAATAATTTTCTATTTTAGTAAATAGAAATAAGTGAAACGTAGCAAATTAAAGAACAATATTTATATATTATATATATATTTTTTAATATATATATTTTACTATATATAATATGATATCAAACTTTACTACGCCTTGATGGTGAAATGGTAGACACCCAAGTCTCAAAATCTTGTGCTGCAAAGCGTGGAGGTTCGAGTCCTCTTCAAGGCATTGTTTTTTATTTAAAATAAAAAAATCTTATGTTATACTATTTATTTGATATCAATGATTTTACTCAAGTCAAAATATAAAATTATATTTACTTAAATTAATAAATAATTAACTTAATTATTTAAATAACTACATTAATTAAAGTAAAATTTTTATAAATAATATCAGATGATATTTTTTAGTATTGTAAACAAACATTAATATGATAGAAATATGGAAGTAAATATTCTTGCATTTATCGCTACTGCATTGTTCATTTTAATCCCTACTGCTTTTCTGTTAATTCTTTATGTACAAACAGCTAGTCAAGGTAATTAATAATATAAAAGAAAAATATTTATTAATTATTTATTTAACTAAATTTAACTAATAAAATATTTTTCTTTTATATTATTATGAAATAATATTGTATTTTTTTTATTAAAGTATTTAGTTCTTTACAATATTGAATTTAAAGTTAAAAAACTAAAAAATTCCATGGAATTTTTTAGTTTTTTTAAACTTTATATATCTTTATACATATATTATATGATTCATATAGAATTAGGTCCTAGTACTATAGTCGGAATAGGGCTTATCATTATAGGTATACTTTTATATGCCCTTCGCATAAGGGAACCTAATGTATCTAGAGGTGTGATTTTGGTGTACTTAGAAAAATAAAAAATTTCAATATATATATTATATTAATAATAAATATAAAACTTGAAATAAGATTTGAATTAAATTCAAAACAAATAAAATCTATGGTTAAAACTAAAAATATTTTATATTATTTCGAAAACACATATAAATCATAAATTTAAATTGGAAATTTAATCCAAGTCTCAATCTAATAAAACATTTACAATAACATTTTTTAATTTGTGATTCTTTTATTTCTCTAGTAATAAAATAATAAAATCCACGAAATATAAAATAAACCTAAAGATATTTTTTTTTATAAGAAAATAAACTAAGTACATATAAAATAAATTTGATTTAAAAAAGTAATTAAACAAATGAAAGACAATCCAAAAAGTTAAACTAACTTGGATTCAGAGTATATAAAATTTAAAATTTTTTAATCTTAATTTTTTATTACTTAAGCCATAAAGAAATTAACGTATCATATATGGTTTTTAGGGAGGGATTTGTAACTAAAACATTAACCTATCCCAATATTATGATTCTTTTTTTTCTTCGATTGGATTACTATGTGGTGGAATTCTTATTTTTCAAGGTTGGCGCTTAGATCCAATTCTTCTATTATCTCAAATACTTTTAAGTGGAACTGCTATTTTTTTTATAGCAGAAAGTTTATATTTGCGTAATAATAAAATTAAGTTTAAATTTTTTTCTACAAAAAACAATATTTTTTTTTCAAAGAAAAAAATAGTTAAAAAATATATAAATTATCAAAAAATGAAATTAAAAAAATCATTTTATAAAAGATATTATAAAGGATGGGAAAAAATTAATTATACTATTTATCTTTTTTATAAAGATTAAAAAATTAATTAAATGTTATTTTATTCTTAAAAAAGAATAAAATAACATTTAATTAATTTTTTAATCTAACTTTTATAAGCCACTTATAAGCCACTTCGTCCCCAAACAACAAGTGAAAGAGAAAATGTAAAAACTACCATTACAGCACCCCAAGCGATATTGACTATATCCATATTTTTTATAAATTTTTAGAAAGAAAATACTACTAAATAAATATAGAATATTTTAAATTTTTAATTTTATATAGTATTTTTGTACTATATAGCAAATATAATAAATATCTCTATGTCTATATATATATATATATATCATATTTTTTTATTGAATTAAATACGTAAAGAAAAAAACCACTTGCTTTTTTTCTTTATTTGATTTATCCTTAATTTTAGGGTTGTCTATTAATAATAAATTTAAATAAAAATAATGTAATAGACTGTACAAAATATAGAGCAATACGCTTTTTATTTGAAAATCATGTAATAGATGACCCAAAGCTTTTTTATAATTTCATTTACTGAAGCGACACCCAGATTTGAACTGGGGATAGAGGATTTGCAGTCCCCTGCCTTACCACTTGGCCATGTCGCCATTTGATAATAAAAAACTATTTTATCAATTTATATTATCAAAACACTAGTTATGTATCCAATATTTTTGAGTCTATATATGAATTTTTATTTATTTGTTAAAAAAATAATTGATTATTATTATAAACCTTAATTAACTGTTAATCAAGTCTTTTTTTATAATAAAAAAAAGTTTAAATTAATTAGAAATTATAAATAAAAAAACAAAATATAACAAATAAAAAAAAATATTTTTTATGCAATAGCAATTAAAAAAAATTATGTTTGATGTAGTAAAATAGACTCTAACATTATTTTAGAGGAATTATGGAAATTTTCGTACTGCCTGAATTTGGAAAAATACAATTTGAAGGCTTTCATCGTTTTATTTATAAAGGTTTAATTGAAGAACTTAGTTTTTTTCCTAAAATTGAAGATATAGATCAAGAATTTGAATTTCAACTATTTGGTAAAGAATATAGATTAGCAGAACCTTTAACAAAAGAAAGAGATGCTGTATATCAATCCAGTACATATTCCTCAGATTTATATGTACCAGCTCAATTAATTCATAAAAAAGAAGGAAAAATACAAAAACAAACTTTATTTATTGGAAGTATTCCTTTAATGAATTCTCAAGGTACTTTTGTAGTTAATGGAGTTGCTAGAGTTATAATTAATCAAATATTACGAAGTCCCGGAATTTATTATAATTCAGAATTAGATCACAATGGAATTTCGATTTATACAAGTACAATTATTTCTGATTGGGGAGGAAGATTACGGTTAGAAATTGATGGAAAAACAAGGATATGGGCTCGTATAAGTAAAAAACGAAAAGTTTCTATTTTAGTTTTATTACTGGCAATGGGTTTAAGTATGAAACAAATTTTAGATAGTGTTTGTTATCCGAAAGTTTTTTTAGACTCCTTAAAAAAAAAAAAGACCAAAAAAGAACATCCTCAATCTACAGAAGATGCTATAGTTGAACTTTATAAACAATTATATTGTATAGGTGGAGATCTTTTATTTTCTGAATCTATACGTAAAGAATTACAAAAGAAATTTTTTCAACAAAGATGTGAATTAGGAAAAATTGGTCGATTAAATTTTAATAAGAAACTTAATCTTAACGTACCCGAAAATGAATATTTTTTATTACCACAAGATATTTTAGCTGCTATAGATTATTTAATAAAAATAAAATTTGGTATAGGTACACTAGATGATATAGATCATTTGAAAAATCGTCGTATTCGCTCCGTAGCAGATTTATTACAAGATCAATTAAAATTAGCTTTAACACGTTTAGAAAATTCAGTGAGACAAACTATACGAGGAGCAACAAAACGTAAACGTTTACCTAGTCCTAAAAGTTTAATTACTTCAACCCCATTAATAGCTACTTTTAAAGAGTTTTTTGGTTCACATCCTTTATCACAATTTTTGGATCAAACTAATCCATTAACAGAAATAGTACATAAACGAAGATTAAGTTCTTTAGGTCCTGGAGGATTAACACGACGAACAGCTAGTTTTCAAGTACGCGATATTCATTTTAGCCATTATGGCCGTATTTGTCCTATCGAAACATCTGAAGGCATGAATGCTGGACTTATTGCTTCATTAGCTATTCATGCAAAAGTGAATAATTGGGGGTCTTTAGAAAGTCCGTTTTATAAAATATCTAAAAATTCAAAAGAAGAAAAAATTATTTATTTATCCGCTGGAGAAGACGAATATTATCGAATAGCTACAGGAAACTGTTTGGCTTTAGATATGGCAACACAAAAAATAAAAGTAACTCCAGCACGATATCGACAAGAATTTTTAGCTATTGCTTGGGAACAAATACATCTTAGAAGCATTTATCCTTTACAATACTTTTCAGTTGGAGCTTCTCTTATTCCTTTTCTTGAACATAATGACGCAAACCGTGCTTTAATGGGTTCAAATATGCAGCGTCAGGCAGTTCCACTTATAAAGCCTGAGAAATGTATTGTAGGAACAGGATTAGAAAGTCAAGCCGCTCTAGATTCTGGAAGTGTAGCTATAGCAAGACAAAATGGAAAAGTTAGTTATACTGATGCTAAGAAAATAACTTTATTTAATAGTGAAAAAACAATAAGTACAAATTTAATTAAATATCAGCGTTCGAATAATAGTACTTGTATGAATCAAAAACCTCAAGTTACTCAAGATGTTTTCATTAAAAAAGGACAAATTTTAGCAGATGGTGCAGCTACGTTAAAAGGAGAATTAGCTTTAGGAAAAAATATTTTAGTAGCATATATGCCATGGGAAGGATATAATTTTGAAGACGCAATACTTATTAGTGAGCGTTTAATATATGAAGATATTTATACCTCTATTCATATTGAAAGATATGAAATTGAGGCTCGTACAACAAGCCAAGGTCCCGAAAAAATTACTAAAGAAATACCGCATTTAGAAAACAATGTATTGCGCCATTTAGACAAAAGTGGACTTGTATTAATAGGATCTTGGGTAGAAACAGGAGATGTTTTAGTAGGAAAATTAACACCTCAAGAAGCAGAAGAATCCTTACGTGCTCCGGAAGGTAAATTATTACAAGCTATCTTTGGTATTCAGGTAGCTACTGCAAGAGAAACTTGTCTTAAAGTACCTCCTGGTGGAAAAGGTCGAGTTATTGATATAAAATTGATTTCTAAAGAAGATAATTCTATTAATAATGGAAAAATTATACATGTATATATTTTACAAGAACGAAAAATACAAGTAGGTGATAAGGTAGCTGGAAGACATGGCAATAAAGGTATTATTTCAAAAATTCTACCTAGACAAGATATGCCTTATTTACAAAATGGAACACCTGTTGATATGATATTAAGTCCTTTAGGTGTACCTTCGCGAATGAATGTAGGACAAATTTTTGAATGCTTACTTGGTTTAGCTGGATTTTTTCTAAAAAAACATTATAGAATAACACCTTTTGATGAAAGATATGAACGAGAAGCTTCAAGAAAATTAGTTTTTTCCGAGCTTTATAAAGCAAGAAAAAAAACAGGAAATCCCTGGTTATTTGAACCTGAAAACCCTGGAAAAAGTCGATTAATTGATGGAAGAACTGGAGAAATATTTGAACAACCTGTTACAGTAGGAAAAGCTTATATGCTGAAATTAATTCATCAAGTTGATGATAAAATTCATGCACGTTCTAGTGGACCTTATGCACTTGTTACTCAACAACCTCTTAGAGGAAGATCAAGACGTGGAGGACAAAGAGTAGGAGAAATGGAAGTTTGGGCTTTAGAAGGTTTTGGAGTTGCTTATATTTTACAAGAAATGCTTACTATTAAATCTGATCATATTCATGCTCGATATGAAGTACTTGGTGCTATTGTTACTGGAGAACCAATACCTAAACCTAATACTGCTCCAGAATCTTTTCGGTTACTTGTTCGAGAATTACGATCTTTATCATTAGAATTAGATCATGCCATTATATTCGAAAAAAATTTAAAAATAAATTTTAAAAACGTTTAATGAAAAAAATAAAATTTAAATTTTATGATTCACCGAGAAAAACACCAACATCTTAGAATTAGATTAGCTTCTCCTGAACAAATTCGTAGTTGGGCTGAAAGAATTTTACCTAATGGAGAAATAGTTGGACAAGTAACTAAACCGTATACTTTACATTATAAAACGCATAAACCCGAAAAAGATGGATTATTTTGTGAAAGAATTTTTGGCCCTATTAAAAGTGGAATTTGTGCTTGTGGAAAATATCAAACAATTGAAAAATACTCAAAATTTTGTGAACAATGTGGAGTTGAATTTATTGAATCTCGAGTTCGAAGATATCGAATGGGATATATTAAATTAGCATGTCCAGTAACGCATGTATGGTATTTAAAACGTCTTCCTAGTTATATTGCAAATTTATTAGCTAAGCCTCTTAAAGAATTAGAAAGTCTAGTATATTGCGATGTGTGACTTGATTCTAAATTTTAATCATACAGATTTAATTAAATACTGTTATCCTATTTTATTTATTAGGATGTCTCTAATTTTGATATGTTTCTTAAAAAAAGTAACATAAAACTCAAGAAAATAAACAAATTCTTTGTTATAGAGAATATTTTATCTAGGGTTTATATTTATATATATGCTCATATATATTTTTTTTCGTTACTTAAATTTCGTAAAATTAAAAAAATTTTAATTATTTTTGTTAACTAAATTATTACAAAAATTTTAAATGACTATTGAAGTCTATTTATCGCATATATACTTCAAATAATACTATTACCATCGAAATAGAACGAAAACCTAAAGGATTTAAATAATGAAAAATATGAACAAGAAAATTCCTTATAAATTCCAAAAATTTGGAGGTATTTTTATAAAGAAAATATATCGTTTAAAGGAAATAAGATTACTCAAAAATATACTACATTGAATTAAAAATTAATTAAATTTTAATTTTTTTATATAATTAAAATATATAACGTGAGTAATAAATAGTTACCTTATTAATTAAAAAAAATTTATGTATATAAATTAATTGAATATATAAATTAAATTTATTAATAGAAAGAACTATTTGAGCCGGATGAAAAAGAACTTCATGTCCGGTTCTTAGGGGGGGACTTTAAAAAAAACCTATCCTAATCTTTTTCTTGCTAGACCTATTTCAAAAAAACCTACTTTATTAAAATTAAAAGGTTTATTTAAATATGAGGATCAATCTTGGAGAGAAGTTTTTCCTCGTTTTTTTTCTCCACGTGGATTTGAAGCATTTCGAAATAGAGAAATTGCTACTGGAGGCGATGCTATTAAAAAACAATTAAGTCATTTAGATTTACAAACTGTTATAAATTCTGCATATGTAGAATGGAAAGAACTGGTAAAACAAAAATCTACAGGAAATGAGTGGGAAGATCGAAAAATTCAAAGAAGAAAAGATCTTTTAATTAGACGTATAAAATTAGCTAAACAATTTCTTCAAACAAATATAGAACCAGAATGGATGGTTTTAACATTTTTACCAGTCCTTCCTCCTGAATTACGGCCGATGATTGAATTAGGTGAGGGCGAATTAATTACCTCTGACTTAAATGAATTATATCGAAGAGTTATTTATCGAAATAATACTCTTATTGATTTTTTAGCTAGAAGTGGTTCTACTCCGGGGGGTTTAGTTGTTTGTCAAACAAGATTAGTACAAGAAGCTGTAGATGCACTTATCGATAATGGCATTCGTGGACAACCAATGAAAGACAGTCATAATAGACCTTATAAATCTTTTTCTGACGTTATTGAAGGAAAAGAGGGAAGGTTTCGCGAAAATTTACTTGGAAAACGAGTTGATTATTCAGGTCGATCTGTTATTGTAGTTGGCCCTTCATTACCATTACATCAATGTGGATTACCTAAAGAAATGGCAATAGAACTTTTTCAAGCTTTTGTTATTCGAGGATTAATTGGACGACATTTGGCTCCTAATCTTAGAGCAGCTAAAAGTATGATTCAAAATAAAGAATCTATTATATGGAAAGTACTTCAAGAAATTATGCAAGGACATCCTGTATTATTAAATCGAGCACCTACTTTACATAGATTAGGCATACAGGCATTTCAACCTATTTTAATAAAAGGGCGTGCTATTCGCTTGCACCCTCTAGTTTGTGGAGGTTTTAATGCAGATTTTGATGGAGATCAAATGGCTGTTCACATACCTTTATCTCTAGAAGCACAAGCTGAAGCTCGATTATTAATGTTTTCTCATACAAATCTTTTATCTCCTGCTACAGGAGATCCAGTTTCTGTACCAAGTCAGGATATGCTTCTTGGTCTTTATATATTAACAATCGAAAATCATCAAGGTATTTATGGTAATCAAAAACATCCTTATAAGTATGATTGTAAAAATAAAACATTTTTAAATAAAGTCCCGTATTTTTGTAGTTATGGCGATGTAATTAGGGCCCAAGGACAAAAAAAAATTAGTTTACACAGCCCTATATGGCTCCGATGGGAAACCGATTTACGAATAATTACTTCACTTAATCGCGAGAAACCCATTGAAATTCAATATGATTCATCAGGTATTTTTTCTAAAATTTATGAAAATTATCAACTTAGAAAAAGTAAAAAAGAACAAATACTTAATGTTTATATTTGTACAACAGTTGGTCGGATTATTTTCAATCAACAAATCGAAGAAGCTATCCAAGGTACTTTAAAAGCTTCACAATATCGAAATCGAGCATTGCCCGCTATAACTATATAATATTGATTTTTTTACAAAAATAGGAAATAAAAAGTCTTATAAAAAATGGCTTGAATCTATTGGTAATTCCTGCTTATAACAATCAAGAGGTTTTTTATTATGGCAGAATCAGTCAAAATGCTCTTCTATAATAAAGTAATGGATAGAACTGGCATAAAACAGCTTATTGGTAGACTAATTTCTCATTTTGGTATTACATATACAACACATATTCTAGATCAACTTAAAACTATAGGATTTCAACAAGCTACTCAAGCAGCTATTTCATTAGGAATTGATGATCTTTTAACAGCACCTTCTAAAGGTTGGTTGATTCAAGATGCAGAACAGCAAGGTTATATTTCTGAAAAACATCATCGTTATGGAAACGTACATGCCGTTGAGAAATTACGCCAATTGATTGAAACTTGGTATGCTACAAGTGAATATTTGAAACAAGAAATGAATCCTAATTTTAGAATGACCGATCCTTTAAATCCAGTACATATGATGTCTTTTTCAGGGGCTCGTGGAAGTACATCTCAGGTTCATCAGTTAATTGGTATGAGAGGTTTAATGTCTGATCCTCAAGGACAAATTATTGATTTACCTATTCAAAGTAATTTTCGTGAAGGTTTATCTTTAACCGAATACATTATTTCTTGTTATGGTGCTCGTAAAGGAGTTGTTGATACTGCAGTACGAACCTCAGATGCTGGTTATCTTACACGTAGATTAGTTGAGGTAGTTCAACATATTGTTGTACGAAAATTTGATTGTGGTACTTTTCAAGGTATTTCTGTAATTTATCCTTTGGATTCTAAAAGGAATATACAAAGTAATAGTCAACAAAAATTAATTGGTCGTGTATTATCCGATCATTTATATATAAATAATAGATGCATTGCTATGCGGAATCAAGATATTACAGCAAATCTTGCCAATTCACTGATAAACAATTTTCAAATAAAACCAATTTCTATACGCTCTCCTTTAACTTGTAAAAGTATGCTTTGGATTTGTCAATTATGCTATGGCTGGAGTTTGACTCACGGTAATTTAATAGAATTAGGAGAAGCTGTAGGTATTATTGCAGGTCAATCTATTGGAGAACCAGGAACTCAATTAACATTAAGAACTTTTCATACTGGTGGCGTTTTTACAGGTGATATTGCAGAACATGTACGAACTCCTTTTAATGGAACTATTAAATTTGATACAAAATTAGTTTATCCTACACGTACACGGCATGGACATCCTGCTTGGATTTTTCATAATAATCTATCTGTTAGTATTGAGAGTAAGAAAAAAATCCATAATTTGATTATCCCACCTCAAAGTGTACTTTTAGTCCAAAATAATCAATACGTAGAATCAAAACAAATTATTGCGGAAGTACGTGCTAAAATATCTCCTTTTAAAGAGAAAGTTCAAAAATATATTTATTCAAATTTAGCTGGAGAGATGCATTGGAGTACAAAAGTTCAGCATGCATCTGAGTACATACATAGTAATGTTCATCTTTTACGTACAGCAGGCCATATATGGATATTATCCGGAAGTTTTTATAAATATAACGAATCTTCATTTATATTTTATCGTAATCAAGATAAATTAGATACTCAACTTCCTGTTGCAAAACAAAATTTAAATTATTCAAAAATTAAATATATTTTTTCAAATAAAAATTGGAATTTTAATTATTCTAATATTATTCTATATACTTATAGTTTTTTAGTATTAAAAAAAAAAGAAAAAAATTTTTATTTTTTTAGGAAAATAAAGAAAAATGAAAAAAATCTTTCTTTTAAAATAAGATTTAAAATTCCAAAAAATGGAATTTTACAAAAAAATGATATGTTTGCTATTTTAAATGATTATAGATATAAAATAAAAAGTTCAGGAACTATAAAATATGGTAATATAAAAATTGATTTAGTTAATAAAAAAAATGAAATTTTTAAAGATAAAAAAACAAAAGATTTTAGACCAAGATATCAAGTAATTAAAGAAGGGAATTTTTTTTTTCTCCCTGAAGAAATTTATATTTTGGATCAATCATTTTCTGCTTCTTCAATTTTAATAGAAAATAATAGTTTTATTCAAAAAGGTACAAAAATTACTTCAACTATTATTAGTAAAGTAACTGGATTAGTTAAAATAAAAAAAAAAACTAATGGTTTTAAAATAAAAATATTACCTGGAAATATATATTATCCTAAAATAACACAAAAGTTTTCTAAACAAAATAATATTTTTATACCACCCGGAGAAAAAATTTTCGAACACTTTCAATATGAAAATTGGGTTTATCTTGAATGGGTTATTTTTTCTAAAGAAAATTCCTTTTTTTTAATTAGACCTGCAATAGAATATAAAATAACATTTAGTAACTTTAATAATTTTAAATTACCAACACCTTTTTTTCTAGATCTTTTTGAAAAACAAAAAACTATTAAAATAAAAACTGTTCACTATATTCTTTATGAAGATGATGAAGAAATTGAAATAGTTAATAATAGTAATATTTATTTAGTTCAAAGTTGTTTACTATTAGATTGGGAAACAAAAGTTTTTATAAAAGAAGCTTATATTTCTTTTATAAAAATAAAAATTAATAAAAACTTTAAAAATTTTCTTCAACTTAACTTAATAAAATATTTGGATTTGAAAATTGAAAAAAAAAATAATAATATTATTTTAAAATCTTTATTTAGTAAAGAAATTTATACTACTAATCAATATACTACTGATAAAAATAAATTATTTAGTAAAGATCAAGGTACTATTCGTATTCCATCAAATAAAAAGCAAGAAAATTTCTTTTTTCTTATTTTATCTCCATCTAATTTATTTCAAACTATTTTATTTGATGAAAAAAACACAAATATAAAAGGAAAAAATATAGAAAAATTTTTTTGTACTAAATTAGAAAAAAAGCATATTTCTAATAATATTAATTTAATTAAAAGTAATTTAAATATAAAATCAAATTTAAAAAAAATAATTGAAGACTTTAATCGACCAATACAAAAAACTTTTATGCAATTAGATTTTATAAAGTTTTTTGGTCTTTTGGGCTATTTACAAAATATTACAAAATTTTTTCAACCATTTCCTTTAATAAAATATAATACTATTAATTTTTCAATACTTGATAGTTCTAAAAATGAAATACAAAATATTAAATGGTATTTTTTAGATGAAAATAAAAAAGTTTATAAACTATTTTTAAATCGAAAATTTATTTTTGATTTGTTAAAATGGTCTTTTCCTTTATTTTTCTCATTAGAAAAACGAATTCAATTATCTAATCTTGGACATTTTATTTGTGAAGGTTTATTTATATCTGAATATCAACAATTTTATGAATCTGGTCAAATTATAGCTATTAGTTTTAACTCTTTAATACTTAGATTAGCTAAACCATATTTAGCTACTGGAGGAGCGACGATTCACAATAATTATGGTGAAATTATAAAAGAAGGAGATACTTTAATAACTTTAGTATATGAAAGATTAAAATCAGGAGATATTATTCAAGGACTTCCTAAAGTTGAACAATTATTAGAAGCTCGTCCAATTAATTCAGTTTCCATTAATTTAGAAAAAGGTTTTGAAGACTGGAATAAAGATATGACCAAATTTTTTGGAAGCCTTTGGGGATTTTTCCTCAGTGCGCGCGTTAGTATGGAACAAAGTCAAATACATTTAGTTGATCAAATTCAAAAAGTTTATCGATCACAATCAGTACAAATATCTGATAAACATATAGAAATTATTGTACGCCAAATGACTTCTAAAGTTCTTACTTTAGAAGATGGTATGACAAATGGTTTTTTACCTGGAGAATTAATTGAATTTTCAAAAGCAAAAAGAATGAATCGTGCTTTAGAAGAAGTTATTCCTTATAAACCTGTGTTATTAGGCATAACAAAAGCATCGCTTAATACTCAAAGTTTCATATCAGAAGCTAGTTTTCAAGAAACTACACGAGTGTTAGCAAAAGCTGCTTTACGAGGTCGAATTGATTGGTTAAAAGGATTAAAAGAAAATGTTATTCTTGGTGGAATAGTGCCTGCAGGTACTGGATGCCAAGAAGTAATTTGGCAAATAACTTTAGAGAAACAAAAAAATATATTACTAAAAAAAAAAAAAATTCAATTATTTCATAATAAAGTAAAAGATGTTTTTTTATATCAAAGATCTTTGACTTTTTATAGTTCAGAAATTATTCATAAAAAATTAAAGCAGCAACTTTCTGAAATTCATGTAAATAAATATATTTAATTAGTTGATTAAAAAAATACTAAATAATAAAATTTATACAATAAAACAAAAAAATGTAATAGTTTTAATCTAAATACAAAAGTAGATTACAAAATTTAATTTAGAAAAAGAGATAATAATATAAATGAAACAAAAATCTTGGAATATTCATTTAGAAGAAATGATGGAAGCAGGAGTACATTTTGGTCATCAAGCTCGAAAATGGAATCCTAAAATGGCCTCTTATATTTTTACAGAACGTAAAGGTATTCATATTATAAATCTTACTCAAACAGCTCGATTCTTATCAGAAGCTTGTGATTTAGTATCTAATGCATCAAGTAAAGGAAAACAATTTTTAATAGTAGGGACAAAATATCAAGCAGCTGATTTAATAGCGTCAGCCGCTATAAAAGCTCGTTGTCATTATGTAAATCAAAAATGGCTTGGTGGTATGTTAACTAATTGGTCTACTATTGAAAAACGTCTTCAAAGATTTAAAGATTTAGAAAACAAAGAAAGTACAGGAATGATTAATCAACTTCCTAAAAAAGAAGCGGCAAATTTAAAAAGACAATTGGCTCAACTTCGAAAATATTTAGGTGGAATTAAATATATGACAAGTTTACCAGATGTTGTAATAATAATAGATCAACAAAAAGAATTTACTGCTATTCAAGAATGTATAACTTTAGGTATTCCAACAATTTGTTTAGTTGATACAGATTGTAATCCAGATCTTACAGATATACCAATTCCAGCCAATGATGATGCTAGAGCTTCAATTCGTTGGATTTTGAATAAATTAACATTAGCTATTTGTGAAGGTCGTTATAATTCTATGAAATTAGAATAATTATTCTATAAAAATTCAACTTTTTTTTATTTTATTATTAATTACTATTTTAAAACTTAAAAATATATTACAATAAAAATAAAGATTTTATTGTAACAAATATGTTATAACATGATAGTAAATATTTAAAACAATAAAATATTTAAAGAAATGAAAATATTTATAAAAATCATTTCTATTTTTTTTTATAGTTAATTCTTAGAAGGGGTAATATGCATACTGCACAATTTTCCATTAGCACACTCAATAATTTATATGAAATATCTGGTGTGGAAGTAGGTCAACACTTCTATTGGCAAATAGGCAGTTTTCAAGTTCACGCACAGGTACTTATAACTTCCTGGATTGTTATTGCTATTCTCTTAAGTCTTGCTATTTTAGCAACTCGAGATTTACAAACGATTCCAACAAGTGGTCAAAACTTTGTTGAATATATTTTAGAATTTATTAGAGATTTAACTAGAACTCAAATCGGAGAAGAAGAATATCGACCTTGGGTCCCTTTTATAGGAACTATGTTTTTATTTATTTTTGTTTCTAATTGGTCCGGCGCTCTACTTCCTTGGAGAGTCTTTGAATTACCTCATGGAGAACTAGCTGCGCCTACAAATGATATTAATACAACTGTTGCTTTAGCATTATTAACATCAGTAGCATATTTTTATGCAGGTTTACATAAAAAAGGTTTAAACTATTTTGGTAAATATATCCAACCAACTCCGGTACTTTTACCAATTAATATTTTGGAAGATTTTACAAAACCTTTATCACTTAGTTTTCGACTTTTTGGAAACATATTAGCTGATGAATTAGTTGTTGCTGTTCTTATTTCTTTAGTACCTTTAGTAGTTCCTATACCTATGATGTTTTTAGGATTATTTACGAGTGCTATTCAAGCTTTAATATTTGCAACTTTAGCTGCGGCTTATATAGGAGAATCTATGGAAGGTCATCATTAAGTTTTATCCAAAAAAATATATAAATAAAATTGAATCATCAGGATTTTTTAAGCAAAAATATTTAATTCATTTATATTTCAAATTTGAATTAAAAAAAAATTATGAGGTATAATAAGAAAAAATATTAGTAATTAACAAAATTTTTGAAATTACATTATTCAATTTAAAAAAAAGCTTAAATTTTTAAATAATTTTACATTTTAGTTAGATATATTTTATTTTAAATAAAAAAACTATTTTTTTATTTTTCTTTTTTAGTGATACTATCACTTTTTAAAGAGACATTTTGAGTTATTAACTGCTTTAATTTAATTTCTTTTATATTAAGAATAAATAAGCAATGGAGAATAAGTTTTATTAACTTTTCTCAATTTTGGTTAGAGGATATTATAATGAACCCCTTAATTTCTGCTGCGTCTGTTATTGCTGCTGGATTAGCTGTCGGTTTAGCTTCTATTGGACCTGGTATTGGTCAAGGTACTGCTGCGGGTCAAGCTGTTGAGGGTATTGCTAGACAACCAGAAGCGGAAGGTAAAATTCGAGGTACTTTGCTATTAAGTTTAGCTTTTATGGAAGCTTTAACTATTTATGGATTGGTTGTTGCTTTAGCACTTTTATTTGCAAATCCTTTCGTTTAAATTTGGATATTTTAAAAGTTTCATACTTTTTAATTTAGTTATTAGTTTCTCTAAAAAATAAGTTATATAACTTATTTTTTAGAGAAACTAATAATTAAATTGAATAAAAAAAATTTACTCTCTTGCTACTCTAGGTAAAAAAATCTTTGTGACTTTTGTATAGCAGGAAGTAAAACAAACAAAGTATTTTCTAATTGTATTTAAAAAAAATTAGACTTAAACTAAATTAGTTTCTGTCTAAAAACAAGTGACTTTAAGTAAAAAAGACTCTGTAAAACTTTGATAACCTATTGATAGGAGAGAGTATGAAAAATATTATTAGTTTAGTTATTTCTTCAGGTTATTGGCCTCTTGCTGGAAATTTTGGCTTAAATACAAACCTTTTAGAAACAAATTTAATTAATTTAAGTGTAGTGCTTAGCTTATTAGTTTACTTCGGAAAGGGAGTGTGTGCGGGTTAGTTACTTAAATAAAACAGCTGGAACAATCCAGTTATACAAAGAAAATGTATAATTCCAACGAATTACTTCCAAATTTAAACAAAATTTGGAACAACTATAGCATTTCGTAAAATCAGTCAAATTTACTAACTGACTAAGGAATATTTAGAAAATGGTTAAAGCTAAACTGCTTAAAGTCTAAGCACTTTTGGGGGTTTTCTTTCCCCCCTTAATATTTTCATATAAAATATATGAAAAACATATTTGGAGAGTAGTTTGATATATAACACTCATATCAATATAATTCTTAAATATATTATTTTATTATCTCCTAAAAATAGCCAGTTTTGGCTCTTTGTGCTAAATTGACAACCTATATAAAATTCTAATATAAAATTATTCAAAAAAACAACCTTACTGACAATTAAGAAATATAATAACTTTTGTCAGAAGAGTCCTCAAAATATCTTTAAATAAAAAAATTTATAAAAATAAATTTATAAACAAATAGATAATTATGAACAAGGGCAGGCTCAGTATAAAAACTAAGCGAGAAAGCCGAATGAATTAAAAGATTCATGTTCGGTTTGGGAAGAGATTTTTAATCTGTGAAAAATCTTAGATAAATAATCTACTTTCATTAAATAATTTATTAAGTAATCGTAAACAAAACATTTTGAGTACGATTAATGATGCAGAAGAACGCTATAAAGAAGCTACTGACAAACTTGAACAAGCCCGAACTCGCTTACAACGAGCAAAAGTAAAAGCAGATGAAATTCGCGTAAATGGATTATCTCAGATAGAAAAAGAAAAACAGGAGCTAATTTATGCTGCCGATGAAGATTCTAAACGATTAGAAGATTCAAAAAATGCTACTATTCGTTTTGAAGAACAAAGGGCAATCGAACAAGTTCGACAGCAAGTTTCTCGCCTTGCACTAGAAAGAACTTTAGAAACTTTAAACAACCGTTTGAATAACGAATTACATTCACGCATGATTGATTATCATATTGGGCTACTTAGAGCCATGGAAAGCACAAATGATTAGCTTTCATTAGTTTCATTTTTTAAAAAATTATTAACGAACGCTAATGGTAAATATTCGACCTGACGAAATTAGCAGTATTATCCGTAAACAAATAGAACAATACAATCAAGAAGTCAAAGTTGTAAATATTGGCACCGTACTTCAGGTAGGGGATGGTATTGCACGTATTTATGGTCTTGATAAAGTAATGGCTGGTGAACTTGTTGAATTTGAAGATGGTACTGTAGGTATTGCTTTAAATTTAGAATCAGATAATGTTGGAGTTGTTTTAATGGGTGATGGCTTAACCATACAAGAAGGTAGTTCTGTAAAAGCAACAGGTAAAATTGCTCAAATACCTGTAAGTGATGCTTATTTAGGTCGTGTTGTTAATGCTTTAGCTCAACCAATTGATGGCAAAGGCCAAATTTCAGCTTCAGAATTTAGATTAATTGAATCTTCAGCTCCTGGTATTATTTCAAGACGTTCTGTATATGAACCAATGCAGACAGGTCTTATTGCTATTGATTCTATGATTCCTATTGGACGTGGTCAACGTGAATTAATTATTGGAGATCGACAAACCGGTAAAACAGCAGTAGCTATAGATACTATTTTGAATCAAAAAGGTCAAAATGTAATATGTGTTTATGTAGCTATTGGCCAAAAAGCATCTTCTGTAGCTCAAGTCGTTAATACTTTCGAAGAACGTGGTGCATTAGAATATACAATTGTAGTAGCTGAAACTGCTAATTCTCCTGCTACTTTACAGTATCTTGCTCCTTATACAGGAGCTGCTTTAGCGGAATACTTTATGTATCGTAAACAGCATACTCTAATAATCTACGATGATCTTTCTAAACAAGCACAAGCTTATAGACAAATGTCTCTTTTATTAAGACGACCTCCAGGTCGTGAAGCCTACCCAGGCGATGTTTTTTATTTACATTCTCGACTTTTAGAAAGAGCTGCTAAATTAAGTTCTCAATTAGGTGAAGGAAGTATGACTGCTTTACCTATTGTTGAAACTCAAGCAGGGGATGTTTCAGCTTATATTCCGACTAATGTTATTTCTATTACTGATGGACAAATATTTTTATCAGCCGATTTATTTAATGCAGGAATTCGTCCTGCAATTAATGTAGGGATTTCCGTATCTAGAGTAGGATCTGCGGCTCAAATCAAGGCTATGAAACAAGTAGCTGGAAAGTTAAAATTAGAATTAGCTCAATTTGCCGAGTTAGAAGCATTTGCACAATTTGCCTCTGATCTTGATAAAGCTACTCAAAATCAATTAGCAAGAGGCCAAAGATTACGTGAATTACTTAAACAATCTCAGTCTTCTCCTTTAGGAGTAGAAGAACAAGTAGCTACTATTTATACTGGAGTAAATGGATATTTAGATATATTAGAAACAAGTCAAGTAAAAAAATTTCTTGTTCAATTACGTGAATATTTAATAACTAACAAACCCCAATTTGCAGAAATTATACGTTCTACCAAAATTTTTACAGAACAAGCAGAAATTATTTTAAAAGAAGCTATTAAAGAACATACTGAACTTTTTTTACTTCAAGAAGAAAAATAAAAATATAAATTTTTATTTAAGATAAAAAAAAAGTCAAATTTCTTGGCTTTTTTCGTTTTGATAAAAAAAAAATTCGATTAGAAATAAGAGGATAATTGATAAATATTAGATTTAATTTTTTTAATATCTTTTAATAATATTACGTCCAATAGGATTTGAACCTATACCGGAGGTTTAGAAGACCTCTGTCCTATCCATTAGACGATGGACGCTTTTATTTTTATTCTATTGTGAACTATAATAGTTTTTTAAAAAAGTAATTTTTATTAAAATTTTTAAAAAATTAATTTTTATTAAAATTTTTAAAAAATTCAATAAAAAATAACTATTTTTTATTGAATTTTTTAAAAATTTTAAGTAAGAGAAAGGCGGGTAGCGGGAATCGAACCCGCATCATTAGCTTGGAAGGCTAAGGGTTATAGTCGACATTTTATATTATTAACATCTCTATTTCAAAACCGAACATGAAACTTTAGCATCATACGGCTCCTTTATGAAATATAAAAAAATTAAAATTTTTCAATTCTATATTCAAATTTCTAAAAAATTATTTTTTACTAATTATTTTTTATTATATTGATATATCCATAACACCTATGTTAGTTTTTATATTTTAATATATAACTTTTTAGATGATCCTTTTAAAAATTTATTTTTTATTATTTCAAAATAGATTTTTAATTACCTCGTTCCTTATTCCTATTTAAACTAATCATTAGGAGAATATTTTTTACCGGGTTTTTAATAAAGATATTAATAAATTTAGCAAACTAAATTTATTATTTTAAAACTAATTCGCTTTAAAGTTTTTTTTATTCAATTAAAGATTTAGTTACGATAAAAAAAATATTTTTGGTTTTCTGTCCATAGATTTTAGCCAAAAAATATATAGATATATTTTTGAAAACATTCCGCGTTGCTTTTTTAAAATGCAAAAAAGTTTTGCAAATTTTAATTATTACAGGAATTATGCTTTTCCTATTTTATTTATAGGAAAGATTTTTAAATCTTTTTAGAAATAAAGTTATCAATTAAGATTTTAAATGATCTTAAGATCCTTTAACTATACTTAAATTGATTATAGAACGAATCGCACTTTTACCACTAAACTATACCCGCGTTAAAAACATTATACTATAAATTTTTATTTTCTGTCCAATAATTTTTTAATTTTTTTTTTATTTAAACTCCATCTCCGGAGATTTAATAACTTAAAAAAAGCTATTTTATTTTCGGAGATGGCTTTGTGAAATCATAAATTACCTTTACGAGCTGCTAATAAAGCAATAACCAATGGACCTGATGCGACTATTAAAGCCAAAACAGTAAGCTGTGCAATAACTTCTAAATTCATTCGGGATCAACCTCTCTGTTTTTTAATTGATGCTTATATAAAATCGAAAAAAATAAATTTGATTTTTTTAAATAATTACAGTAAATAATTTTTATTAATTTTATTGAAAATATCTATAGCCATAAAGAATTAAGATCAGTACAATAGTAAAGAACCTATTCACTAAAAAATAGATTTAAAATCATAAAAATCTATTAATTAGTAAAATTTCGGAATTCATTTATGGTTCATATTAGGAATTATTAGGAGAGAAAAAAAATGACATCGATTTCAGACGGTCAAATTATTGTAGCTCTTGTAAGTGCTTTTATAACGGGTATTTTAGCTTTGAGATTAGGTAAAGAATTATATCAATAATTTATCTATCTTTTATTTATTTATAACATTCGGAAAAGAAGCGGCCTGGCCAGTATCTGGCTAGGCTAAAACAAAATATAAGACTAATATAATTAAAAATACATTTTATATTTCTATTTTTATTTTAGTCTTTTTATACTATAAAATTATACATAATATAATATCATTATTATTTACATAGTATAGACTTCTACTTTAACACCATGTTAAAGTAAAAATAATTTTTTAACTTGGAGAGATGGCCGAGTGGATTAAAGCGGCGGATTGCTAATCCGTTGTACAATTTATTTGTACCGAGGGTTCGAATCCCTCTCTCTCCTTTAACTTAACGAATTTAAAAAAGAATAAATTATTTCATATATTTTTCTAATATAAAAAAATAATAGAAAAATATATAAAATAATTTATTCTTTACGTCCAGGATTACGTCCAGGATCGTTTGATAAAAATCCAAAAACAAAAAGAGAAACAAAAAAGATAACCACTGTATAGACGAACAGCTTAAGAGTAAGCATGACGTAATCTCCGGGATTATTACTAGAAATAGAATAGAATAGATTAAAAGTTCAGTTTTGAAATAAGAAAACAAAAAACAAGTATAAATTTTTTTATTTTTACTTAATTAAAATGATAAAGAAAAAGGGATTCAAATCCCCATTAGTTCTACTTATTAAATTGGATTGAAATAAATTTAACGAAAAAAAGGTAATGAATAAAATTCAAAAAAATAAAATAAACATTTGTAAATTAAAAAAATAAATTAATTTAAATTATAATAAAAAATTAAATAATTTTATATATGGACATAAATAACATAAATAAATTTAATTTATATATTAGTAATTTTTTATAAAATAATATTTGAATTAGTAAAAGTAAAATTTGCTAGAAAATAAAAAATTAATATTTTTTATTAAAAGGTTATAAAATAATTAAATTGATTATATATTTATTATATCTACATAATAAGGCGGAAGTGAAAAAAATATCACCTCCGCCTACAGAATAAATAAAAGAAGTGATACAATATTTTTAAATACAGTAAAATTAATAACGAAAAATTTTTATCTAAAACTTACAGAAGCTTGCCAAACAAAAGCTAAAAGAAAGAAAAACAAAGGTATAATCGGCATTACATCTACAATTGGGTCAAAAACAGCATAAGCTTCAGGTAATTTAGCCAAAATTATACCATTTAAATGAAAGGCGGTATCTAGATAAATATTGAATATAGCTAGCATTTATGTTCTCCAATAAAATTTGTTATAATATAATATAATAAAACATGAAAAAAACTTCATTAATTAATGAAAGCTCTTCGGTATATCTTACTATAGGTTCTATTAGCATCAAAGAGGTTATAGATTTTTACTAGTTGTTTTCTTGTTTATTTTATAACTCGTTGTTTAATCAAAATAAAATTAAGAAAAAATTTATTTAATATTATTGAAAAGATTGACAAAATATTAATATCAAGATTTACTGGTAGTAGCTATTAATGGGGCGTGGCCAAGTGGTAAGGCGCCAGGTTTTGGCCCTGTTATTCGGAGGTTCGAATCCTTCCGTCCCAGATTTAATATCTCTAATAAATAAATAAAAAGAAGATAAAAAAAAAATTTACTGAAAATATTATTTGTATATTAAAATTAATCTATCGTAGTAAAAATTAAATATTATAACAATTATATAATATGGCAAAGGTTTTTTCTATGGTGTAGAATAAAAAAGATCATATTTTTAATTATTGAAATTTGAAGAGAGATTATTATTTATGAAATTAGCTTATTGGATGTATGCTGGACCTGCTCATATTGGAACTCTCCGAGTAGCTAGTTCTTTTAAAAATGTTCATGCTATTATGCATGCTCCTTTAGGAGATGATTACTTTAATGTAATGCGCTCTATGTTAGAAAGAGAAAGAGATTTTACTCCTGTAACTGCTAGTATAGTAGATCGTCATGTATTAGCACGTGGATCTCAAGAAAAAGTAGTTGACAATATAGTTCGAAAAGATAAAGAAGAATGCCCAAATTTGATTATATTAACACCCACATGTACTTCTAGTATTTTACAAGAAGATTTACAAAATTTTGTAGATAGAGCATCTCTTATTTCCAATTCAGATGTAATTTTGGCAGATGTAAATCATTATCGCGTTAATGAACTTCAAGCTGCTGATAGAACTTTAGAACAAGTAGTACGCTATTATTTAGAAAAAGCTCATAAAGAAGGAACATTAGATCAATCTATAACAAAGGAACCTTCTGCAAATATCATTGGAATTTTCACATTAGGTTTTCATAATCAACATGATTGTCGTGAATTAAAACGTTTATTACAAGATTTAAATATTAAAATTAATCAAGTAATTCCTGAAGGTGGATCTGTACAAGATCTTCAAAATTTACCAAAAGCTTGGTTTAATTTAGTTCCTTATCGTGAAGTAGGTTTAATGACAGCAATTTATTTAGAAAAAAATTTTGGAATGCCTTACATATCTACAACACCTATGGGAATTGTCGATATAGCTGAATGTATTCGACAAATACAGAAACATGTTAATAATTTGGCTTTAAATCAAACATTTAATTATGAATCTTATATTGATCAGCAGACAAGATTTGTTTCCCAAGCTGCTTGGTTTTCACGATCTATTGATTGTCAGAATTTAACAGGAAAAAAAGCAGTTGTTTTTGGAGATGCAACTCATGCTGCTTCAATAACTAGAATACTTGCTAGAGAAATGGGAATTCGTGTTAGTTGTACAGGCACTTATTGTAAACATGATGAAGAATGGTTTAAAGAACAAGTTAAAGGATTTTGTGACGAAATATTAATTACAGATAATCATACTGAAGTAGGGGATATGATTGCTCGTATAGAACCATCTGCTATATTTGGTACTCAAATGGAACGTCACATTGGCAAACGTCTTGATATTCCCTGTGGAGTTATTTCTTCACCAGTTCATATTCAAAATTTTCCTTTAGGATATCGACCTTTTTTAGGTTATGAAGGTACTAATCAAATAGCAGATTTGATTTATAATTCTTTTACTTTAGGTATGGAAGATCATCTTTTAGAAATTTTTGGTGGTCATGATACAAAAGAAGTAATTACTAAATCACTTTCAACAGATACTGATTTAACTTGGAATTATGAAAGTCAATTGGAATTAAATAAAATTCCCGGTTTTGTTAGAGGTAAAATCAAAAGAAATACTGAAAAATTTGCACGACAAAATAATATTACAAATATTACTGTTGAAATAATGTACGCTGCTAAAGAAGCATTAAGTGCTTAGAAAATTTGGAAGTAAAAATATAATTACGAAGAAAAAAATCTTTTTCTTTTTTTTTATTAACTCACAAAAATAAAATTTTTAATAAAGTATAATAAAAAATAACAAAAAATTTAATAAATAAAAAAACGTTATATTTATATATGCGCATTTAAAAAAAGTTATTAAAAAAGAAAATATTTGAATAAATTAAACGTAAATTTTAGGAGAAATTTATGAGTCCCCTTTTTGGTCCTATTCAATTGTTGTTTTACTATCCATTTTTTTTCCTTTCTTTATATATCTATTTAGTTTTTCTTATTCCAATTAAAAATACTCTTAATATTAGCAATATTTTTTATTTTATTGTAGATTCTATAAAAAATAAATTGGATTTAAATAAATAAAAAAATAGTTTAATAAAATGATAAGCTTTTTTATTTTTAATAAAAAAGCTTATCATTTTATTAAAAAAAGAAAATAATTAAATTTATTAATAAAAAAATAAAAATTATATTTTAGTTTCATTTGGCATTGACAAAAATAATTTATTAACATATAATTACTTTAATGTTTTTTACTATTTTTTAACTATATTAATTTTTTATAAATTTTTTTTTTATTTTTGTGAAAATCTTGTCTATAAAAAAAAAATAAAAAAAAACACAAAAATACTTAATCAATTTATAAAACAAGGGTTGCTAACTCAATGGTAGAGTACTCGGCTTTTAAGTGCGACTAAAAAATTTAATACATTTAGATGACTAATAAATTCATCCAAACTATTGACAGGTTTGTAAGACTACGACTTATCTCAAAAAGAAATTTATTAGAAAAAATAGCATGTCGTTTTTTATTCCAATAAAATTTTATTTTAGATCGGAAAATTAATGGATAAGGCTAAATGCTTGAATCAAAAGTAAAACCAGAAGAACGAGCTTCTGTTCAAAAATTATAAAAAAATATATATATATATATATATTCTATTTTGAACTCTTTTTGTTAATTAAAAGTTAGAAGCAAATTAACAGTCACTATAAAAGAGGTTTAACTCTATATAGAGTTTTTTTTACTGAAAATGAATCCTAAATATTAAAAAAATGTAAATAAATTACCAGTGTGCTGACTAAAAATTAAATAAATTTTTTTATTTTAAAAGTCAGGAGAGCAATCAAATCAATTTTATAAAAAACTAAAAAATAAATTTTTGGTTAATAAAAGAAATAAACTAATTAAAATAAAAAAATTCTATAAATTTTTAGAAATTCAATAATATTTACTTGGTTTTATTCTTATAATAGATTGCACTATGTACCATTTTATATTCTAAGAGGTTACTCCTATGAGAACCATAGCTGAAGTTTTATTTAAGATTGAGAAGCTACAAAAAATTAAACAAAAAAATTTATGGAAAAACCGTTTTTTATATTCACTTTTATTTCAAGATGATCTTTATGCAATTGCTTATAATCGTTTTTTAAATAAAATGAATTTGAAAAAAATAGAAAATTCAAATTTAAACGAAAATTTTAGTTTTTTCATATTAAAACGTTTAATTCATAAAATACGTTACGAAAAAAATTTACAAAATTCGAAGACAAAGTTTAATAAATTTTTGGATACTAATCACCATAGTAATTTTTATTCAAGAGCACTTCGGGAAGGAGTTACTGTAATTTTAGAAAATTATTTTTTTATACAGGTAAAAAGACCTTTTATAAAAAAATTTCAAGAGTGGACTAGTTTTCAATCTATTCATTCTGTATTTCCATTTATAGAAGATAACTTTTTACATTCAAATTATATTCTTAATACAAAAATCCCTTATTTTATTCATCCGGAACTTCTTATTCGAATTTTCCGTCGACGTATTCAAGATGCTTCTTTTCTACATTTATTACGATTTCTTTTTTACAAAAATAAAAAGTTAATTATTTTAGATACAAGTTTTTTTTTTTATGAAAAAGAAATGACTAGATTATCACTATTTTTATGGCATTCTCATATCTATGAATTAGAATTTTTTTTAGCTGCTTTATGGAAAGATTTTAATTATTTTAAATCATTATCTTATTTAACCTTACTTGAGCAAGCTAATTGTACTAAAAAAATTAAACATGTTGTAAATCCTTTATGGGTTAAATCTCAGTTTTTTTTTTACAAAAAAAAAATATCTTTTCATTACGTAAGATATGAAAATAATTATATTTTAGCAATTAAAAGTCCTAACTATTTAGCAGAAAAATGGAAAATTTTTTTTTTCAAATTTTTAAAATATTATCTTCATTTTTTAATTAAGCCATATAGAATATCGATAAAAAAAGTTTCTAAAAATTGCTTTTCGTTTTTAGGATATATTTTTAGTATTGAAACAAAAACAATTTTGATTCGAACTAAAATGTTGAATGATTTATTCAAAAATAATCTTGCTAATAAAAAAGTTTATTTTATTACTCCAATCTTATCAATAATTGGATTATTAGCTAAAGAAAAATTTTGTAATACGTTAGGACATCCTATTAGTAAATTAGCTTGGACTACTTTGAGAGATGATGAAATTTTTAATCGTTTTAATCAAATTTGGAAAAATATTTTTTATTACTATAGTGGATGCATAGATAGAAAAAATGTATATCAAATACAATATATACTTCGCTTTTCATGTGCTAAAACATTAGCTTGTAAACATAAAAGTACAATACGTTTTGTATGGAAAGAACATAATTCCAATTCTTTTGCAAAATCTTTTTTTTTCAAAAAACAAGAATTAATTTGCTTAGGATTTTCTAAAATGTATCCTTTTGTAAAAAAATTTTGGTATCTTGATATTATTCAAATAAATTATTTGGCAAGTTCATTACATAAAAAGAATAATAATTAAAGGAATTTTTTTAACTAATTAAAAACTTTATCTTCATCAAATAATCACCAAAAAGTAATCTTATAAAAAAAAATAAAATTTATTATAAAATAAAGACATAGAGAAAGCCGTGTGCAATTAAAATTGCAAGCACGGTTTGGGAAGAGGTGATTTTATTTTAACAAAAGTAAAATAGATTCATCCACTTTCATCCGACGAGTTCCGGGTTCGAGCCCCGGGCAACCCAAATTTTTTGTATAAATCTAAAATTTATATCTATTTTTCTATTTATATACATAAATAGAAAAATAGATATATAAATGCATATAAAATAAAAAAAAGTATTTAAATTAGCATTCTAATAATTAGAAAAAATATATTATTATAAGTTAAATAAAAAAATATTTAAATTTTAAAGATCAGTTGACATAATAATGCGTTTTGTGTAATACTATAATTTAACAAGTTTATACACTTGGGTAACTTATTATTATTTTACAAACCAAGTTTTACCATGACCGCAACTTTAGAAAGACGCGAAAGCGCAAGCCTATGGGGTCGCTTCTGCGACTGGGTTACCAGCACTGAAAACCGCCTTTACATCGGATGGTTCGGTGTATTGATGATCCCTACTTTATTAACTGCAACCTCTGTATTCATTATTGCTTTCATCGCAGCTCCTCCTGTAGATATTGATGGTATTCGTGAACCTGTTTCTGGTTCTCTTCTTTACGGAAATAACATCATTTCTGGTGCTATTATTCCTACTTCTGCAGCTATTGGTTTACACTTCTACCCAATTTGGGAAGCAGCTTCTGTTGATGAATGGTTATACAATGGTGGTCCTTATGAACTAATCGTTCTTCATTTCTTACTTGGTGTAGCTTGCTACATGGGTCGTGAATGGGAACTTAGCTTCCGTTTAGGTATGCGTCCTTGGATTGCTGTTGCATATTCAGCTCCTGTTGCAGCTGCTACTGCTGTTTTCTTGATCTACCCTATTGGTCAAGGAAGCTTTTCTGACGGTATGCCTCTAGGGATCTCTGGTACTTTTAACTTTATGATTGTGTTTCAAGCTGAACACAACATCCTTATGCACCCATTCCACATGTTAGGTGTAGCTGGTGTATTCGGCGGATCTCTATTTAGTGCTATGCATGGTTCCTTAGTAACTTCAAGTTTAATCCGAGAAACTACTGAGAATGAGTCTGCTAATGCAGGTTATAAGTTTGGTCAAGAAGAAGAAACCTACAACATTGTAGCTGCTCACGGTTACTTTGGTAGATTAATTTTCCAATACGCTAGCTTTAACAACTCTCGTTCTTTACACTTCTTTTTGGCTGCTTGGCCTGTAGTAGGTATTTGGTTTACTGCACTAGGTATTAGCACAATGGCTTTCAACTTAAATGGTTTTAACTTTAACCAATCTGTTGTTGATAGTCAAGGTCGTGTAATTAATACTTGGGCTGATATCATCAACCGTGCTAACCTTGGTATGGAAGTTATGCATGAACGTAATGCTCACAACTTCCCTCTAGATTTAGCTTCTGTTGAAGCTCCTTCTGTAAACGGTTAATATTTTTATTAGCTTTTCTTTTATTATTAAAAAAAATTATAATAAAAATAATAACTCGGTCAAAATCTTAAAAATGAAAAAAATTTAAGATAAGGATAACAACTTATGAAAAAAGAATGACCTTAGAGATTTTAAGTCTCTAAGGTCATTTTTTATATATATATATTTTTTTTTGAAAAATGGCGGACGTGGCCAAGTGGATTAAGGCAGTGGATTGTGGATCCACCACGCGCGGGTTCAATTCCCGTCGTTCGCCCATCTTAAATAGACTTAAGTTTTTTATTTTATTAAATAATAAATTTTATTTAATAAAAACTATTATAATTTTAAAAATTAATTAAATTTTTTATTAGTTGACGAAACCTTTTCTTTGTGTCATCATAAATAAGATGATATAGATATATTAAATAAAAAAAAAAAGAAAAGAAAAATTAAATTCGGTTAGAATAATAATATTTTACTTTTATTAATAAAAAAAATATTTAATATTAGCTATTAAAATGAAAAAACTATGGTTATTTCTCAATAAATTTATTATTGTTCTATTAAAAAAAAGGTCATAGCAAAAAAAAAGCTTAAATTTTTAAAGTTATTCAATGAAATTTCCATATAAAAAATAAAAAATCTATTTATTAGAAAGTTTTATCTAACTGCTGTAAAAAAAAATGAAACAAAAATTATCAAAAAACAAATACTTACATAAAAGATTAAAATTCGAAGAAATAAAAAACCCTCAATATTTTTTTGATTTATGCACAAAATCAAAATTACTCAAATTATTAATTAGAATTTTTTTTAATAGAGAAAATTTTATTAAATTTTTTGACGTCCGAATTATCGGTTCATTAATTTTACGTGATTTGAATGCTTCACAAACTAATAAAAGTTCAATACTAAATATTTTTTTGTTACTTATATTATCAATATTCATATATCGTTCAAGTAGTAAAAATATTCTTGAAAAAAAATATTTAAATTTAGTAAAAATAGTTTCTGGCCATATAAATTATTATGAATATAAAAAAGAAAAAATATCAGAAAATTTTTTAAAAAAAAATCTTTCTATTTTTCCACATTATTCTTTTTCTAGTCTTGATTTACAAGACTTAAAAAAAAAAAATCGTTTAATTAATAAAAAGAACTTAGAAAAAAAACTTTGTATTAAGCCTGTACATGGTCAAATGCATTTTTTGGGTTCACAATGGTGGAAATTCTGGATTGTAGAACAAATTCTTCCTAATTGGAAAATATCTTCTAGTTCTATAAATAAAATCAAGATTTTACTAGAAAAAAAAAATATAGAAGATTTAAAACATTTTTTTGAATTTTATATTGATAATATAATTGGTCAAAATTATAATTGGGAAAATAAATTTGATTCTATTTTTTTTAAAGATTTTGAAATAGAAAAAGAAATAGAAATTAAATCAAATAGACATGTAGAAATATTAGAAGATACTTTAATTCTTCAAATTTTCTCTGCTTTTTGTGAAAAATTAATTTTTGAAATAGAAGGTCCTTTTAAAATAAAAAAGTTAGATTCAATAATTGAATTAAGTAATAATAAAAAGTTTTTTTCTTTTATTATTCCCCTATCTTATAAAAAAAAAGTAACTTTTGAATCATCACATTTATTAAAAAAAAAAATATTTAATATTTTTAAAAATTGGAATGAATCTGATGAAATTATTGCAAAATCTTATGTTTTTATAAAAAAAAAAGGATGGTTTTTTTTCCATAATTACGTTGAATTTTATATATGGCAATTATATAAAAATTCTTTTTTTTATATTGAAAAAGATCTGCAACAATTAAATATTATTGAAAATAAATTAAACATAAAAAACTATAAATTAAATTATTTAAATACTGAACAAAAAATTATTAAAATTCAGAAAAGTTTTTCAAATATTCCATATCAATTTTCAAAATATATTTTATATAAAATAAAAAAATATAATAAATTAAAGAAAATTACTGATAAATCTATATGTAATTATAAAATAAGTAAACAAAAAATAGAATCTGAAAATATAAATAAATTTAAAAAAACTTTAGTTCCAAATAAAATAAAAACTAATTTTTTTAAATATAATAATAAAAATCTTTTTGAATGGTTTTCTTCTAAGATTTATTTAAATAATAAATATTTTAAATATTTAAATATTACTTCAATTATTTGGGATATACCTTTTTTTATTAAAGATAAAAAAAAAATAAAATTAAATTTATTTTCTAAGTTTTTTTTTGAAAATTATCAAATATTTTGGATAAAAAAATTATTTACGAAAGATAAAAGCTATATTATAAATAAATTTATTAGAAAAAATAATTTTTTTTCAAAATTGAATTCTTATACTTTTTCAAATATAGTCTCAATAGATGAATTAAATATGGCTTTTTGTACTACTAATAAATATTTAAAAATAAATGAAAAAAGAGAAAAAAATAATATATTTGAACAATTTATAAAATCAGATAATAAGAGATTAGTTTATTTATGGAAAATAAAAAAAAATTGTCAAAATATTAATTATTTTATTTATTTAGATTATGCTTATAAAGTAATTCAAGAAAAAAAATATAATACAAATAAATTTATATTAACAGACTTAAACTCTTCTTCAAACATTTTCTCTTTATTATTATATTTTTTTTACAGGTATAATAATAATATTTTTAATTATAATAAAAATGTAATCGTTCAATTTATAAATTCTATAAGTTATGTTAAAGTTTTAGATAAAATTAATTCTTTAATAATTAAGTCTTATGTAGTTTATAATAAAATTGATAATTATAGTACTATTAATTATCAGATTGATACTAAATTTAAAGAATATTTTAGAATAAAAAAAACTAATATAAAATTTCATAAAAGAAATAAAATAAGAAATAAAATTTTTATAGAAAATTATTCAGAAAAAAAAATAAAAATTTCTACAAAATTTTCTATTAAATTTATAGATTGGTATAAATTAAATTCTAAAAATTTAAATAAAATTTTAAATAATTTATTTTTACTTAAAAACTTTTCTTTTTATAAAATAAATATGAATTTAATAAACAATAAAAATGTAAAAAAAATAAGAAAAAATATTATTAATCAAAATTTGTTAAATTGTAAAAAAACAGGAAAAAATTATTTTTATTACAATAGTATAAAGAAAAAGTATATTAATTGGAATTTAAATTTGTATAAATGGACTAATCAAGAAAAAAAATGGAAAAAAGTATCAAAATATTTTATTTTTCAACATAAATGTTTAGCAATATCTTCTAATAAAATAAAAATTTTTAATAATAAAAATTCTATTATTAGATGGTCCAAAAAATTAAAAAAAAAAGATATTTATATATTTCATAAAACTTTTCTAATTATTCTTTTTGAAAGTTTTAATAAAATTTTTGAGAAAATTTCAAATTTATTAATATTTTATCCAAAATTAATAATTATTCAAAATAATTTTTTAAAAAAAATTGTTTTCGATAAAAATAATTTATTAAAACAAAGATATTTTAATGTTTATAATAAATTAATATCACCACTTTATTTGAATAAAATATCAATTACTAAATTTATTATTCATTATCTTTTTAATAAAGAAAATGATAAGATTTTTAAAAAAGATTTTAATAACACTCTTTTTTTCTCAGTATGGGAAAATCAAGAATTTTATTTTAATTCTTTAAACATTTTCAGTAAAAATTCATTAAATTTAAAGTTTTCTAAAGCAAATACACTAAAATTATTAAATTTCTTAAATTATTCTAATTTGGGTTACAAAAAAAAATTGCTTTTTTCTTTAGAAAAAACCAAAAATAATAATCTAATATATAAACAATTACTAAAAAATTTACCTGTAAAAAAAAAACATTTCTCTATTAATGAATCAAAATTTTTATTATATAAAATTAGAAATATAGATTCAATTATTATATCTAGAGTCTTTTTATTTAAAAATTTTAAGGACGTTAATGATCAAAAATTAATGTTTGTTTATAATTATAAGTTAAATAAATTGTTAGATTCATTAATTCAAATTAATCCTTTTTTTTATGAAAAAAAAAACTTTTTTTTTGATATTTTGAGTATAAATCAACTAACTAAAAACCAAAATTTAAAGTTTAAAATACTTAATTATCAAAAAAAAAAGAAACTAAATTTATTTGTTAAAAAATTATTAAAACCAAATAACAATTGTAATCAAACTAATTTTTTCCAAAATTATGTACTTTCTGAGTTTTTCTTAAAATCAAAAAATAAAAATAACGAATTGCGTAAATGGATTAAAAAATCCTTTATAAAATATGATCCTAAAACAAATTTAATATATATTATTCCAAATAAACCTATAAATAAAAAATTAAATTATGAAAAAACTAAATATATTGTACCATTTATTTCAAAAAATTCTATTAAATTAACTAAAATTCATAAAGTATTTCAAACATCAAGTTTTTTTACAAAATGGGTTTTATTTAGAAAATATATACCATGGTTTTTCACTTTTGAATGGTGGAAATATTTTCAAAACATAATTTTAAAAAATTTTTCAGAAATATTTTTAAAATTTAATGATCAATTTAGTTATATTTTACCAAATACTTTAAAAGGCATACAACAAAATTTATATAATTTATCAATAAATTTATCATTAAATTTTAAAAATCATTTTTTTGATAATTCATTCAAAAATTGGAATTATCGTTTGTTGAAACAAATTAATAATCAACAAAGAAATCAAGAAATTAAATGCTCATCATTAAATTTAAGATTAATTAATATATGGAATAATCAATATATAGCAGTTTTAAGTTTAATTACTTTTGGTTATCTCATTTTTCAAAAATATCTTTCTACTTTACTAGGTTCAGACTGTTTTGAGTTATGGAGATATTTTGAAATAATTCAATATTTAATGGATCCTTCACGTGGAATATATTTAGATAATTTAATTCATCGTAATTCAATACAATTTATTAAATCAGAAAATTTATTAATGCATTTTTTAAAAAATTTAAAACATTATATAAAAAACATAAATTTTTATCTCTTTACAAAACAAAAAGTGAATAAATGGTTAAGTAATAACAAAGGATTAGATCTTTCTAGAAGAGAACGAAAACTATTAGTTCAATCTTTAATAACTGATAAAAGCATTAATCAATATGGATTAAACTTAACTTCTAATAAAAGCTTTATAAATTCAAAATTTGGTTACTCAAATATTAAGCAACAAAAACTGAATTATTTAGAACATTTAACCGAAAATTATCAAAAGAATTTAGTTAATTATCCGTTTCGTCAATTCTATTTAGCTGAAAACCTAATTTTCTTATGTTTTTGGCAAAAAATAACTTCTTCACAAAAATTATGGCAAGTTAATAATTCAAAGTTAATTTTTCATAAACAACCAGCTCCACTTGAATTAATATTATCTTCTTCAAAAGGTATTTTATTAATAGGTTCTTTACAAACTGGGCGATCCTATTTAATTAAAAATTTAGCAGCAAAGTCTTTTGTTCCTTTAATAAGAATATCTGTAAATAAACTTTTGTATAACAAGCCTGATATTATAACTGAGAGTTGGATGAATATTTTAATGGAGAGTTTACGAAGATTAAGTCTTATTTTAGAATTAGCAGAAAAATTGTCTCCTTGTATAATATGGATTCAGAACATTCATGAACTAAATGTAAATCGTTTAACTCAAAATGTAGAATCTGATCCAACGTTTTTACTTGGTATTTTATTAAAATATTTTCAAACTAGTTTTATTAAAAAAGATGCTAAAAGTATAGTTATTATTGGTTCAACTGACCTTCCCAAAAAAGTAGATCCTGCTTTAATTTCTCCAAATAGATTAGATCGATTAATAAATATTCGAATATTTAATATATCACAACGACAAACAAAAATTTCTATTTTATTACATAGCAAATACTTTTATTCAAAAAAGAAAAAGTATTCTCTTAATGAGATTGGAAATAGAAGTATGGGGTATAATACAAAAGATTTAGCAGGACTTATTAATGAAATTTTATTAATTAATATTACTCAAAATAAATTAGTTATCCATGAAAATATTGTAAGATTAGCTTTTCATAGACAAGCTTTAGGTTTTACATATATAAATAAAAAACAAAATTTTACACAAAATAACGGAACACTTTTTTATAAAGTTGGAAAAGTTATTATACAAAATCTATTTATAAAAAATTTTTCTAAAAATCCTTTATATCTTGGTAATGATTTATGGAAAAAAAAATTTTATTATTTATCTAAATGGTATTTAGAACCTTCTATTATTGAATCAACTATTAAAGAATTTACTATATTACCTTATATTTTAGGTTGCTTAGCTGGGTTAGCAGCTCGAGATTCTTGGTTTATAGTAGAAAATAAACCAGATAATCTAATTTCTCTTAATAGATATGTTGAAAATGATTTTTATCTAGCTTGTGGTATTTTAGAAAGTCTTTTAAAAGAATTTTCATGGTTAGAAATATTTGAAAAAAATAATACTAATAGAAAATTTAAATTAACTTATCAATTTAAAATAAAAGATTCTTTACATATGATTAAAAAAAGACTTTTTTTAATAGTAAACGAAAATAAAAGAAATAAGTTATCAAATAAATCTTTGAAAGCCAATATTTATTACAAAAAAAAATTATATCAATTAACAAGCAATATAACATGGGCTCCAAAAATATATCGTCTTAATTTTATTCGTAGTAATTTGTTCAATTGGACAAAGCGACCTAATGATTGTAAAATTTCATATAATTTAGATCTTTTAGGAAAAAGAGAAAAAAAAAAATTTAGCGGCTCACAAGAAAATACTAATTTTTGTGAAATTATACAACATAAAACAAAAGAACAACTTCCTTACGAAAGAATTTTATCTCGAATAAGACGTAGAAATGTACAAGAATTAGAATCTCAATTAGAAGATGTTTTACTAGAAGAACAATTTGCAATATTAGGATTTTCTCGGTTATCTACTGAATATCGTATGGAATACCAATTATCAAATAAACCGATTTTATTTATAGGAGGACGATTTCTTTGGGATCCTAATAACTTATTATTTCAAATCTGTCATTTTGTTTTTTCACGTCAAAATATATTTATAGATGAAGAAATGCTTCGAAGGCTTTATGTTACTTATGGAGCAAGAAGAGAACGAGAAAAATCTCGTTCGAGTCAAAAAATTAAACAATTTTTTTTTCGTCGTGGATATGGTCGACATTCCATAAGTGACTTATCCGTAGGTTGGTGGAATCAATTACCTTTTATCGAAAGAAATAATATTGAAACTTTTAAACGTATTGAAGGGATTGGTGTTCAGTTAAAACGACCTCAAATATTTACTCCTGTATATTTATATCAGCGTTGGCTAATTGAAAATCCACAAGAAAATTTTACTCGCTTTGATTTATTGAATAATCAACAAAAATGGTTAAAAGCAAATAATTTATTATTTAATGATTCTTTTATTTATAATAGCCTTTTAGAAATTTATCAATATTTATTAAATTTCTTTTTATCGCATAATATTTTATTAACTAAAATGACAAAAATATTATTAAAAAATAAATGGCTTTTTCAAAATGAAATTGAACAATTTATTAGTATAACTGACATTGTAAAAAATAAAATTAATTAATTTAATTACTAAGTAAAAAGTACTAAAAACATTAAAAAAATAATTAGTGAATTTTGAGAAATAAATAAAAAAGACGATACTAATATAAAATATTAGTATCTTCTTTTTTATTTAATAAAATATTTTTAAACAATTCTATAAAAAAATACTAAATTTATTAAAATTTTAGTATTTTTTTTAGTAATTATTGTATCGGGATTGACGGGGCTCGAACCCGCAACTTCCGCCTTGACAGGGCGGTGCTCTAACCAATTGAACTACAATCCCATTAAAATGTAGATTCACTTATTATATCAGTTTAAAAAGCTTTAGGTCAAATTACTATTAATAATTTATTAAATATACTTTTAATAAAAAAACAAATTCTAATAAAAATTTAGATGAGATTTTAATTTAGATTTGGGTCGAGCTGGATTTGAACCAGCGTAGGCATTGCCAGCGGATTTACAGTCCGTCCCCATTAACCACTCGAGCATCGACCCAAAGAAAAAAGAGAATAAAAAATAATTATTTAAGTTTTTTCTTTTTTCTAGCAATTTGATATAAAAAATTTTAGGAAATTAACTAAATACTCTAAGGGTTTTTATATAGTACCCCCAGGGGAATTCGAATCCCCGTCGCCTCCTTGAAAGAGAGGTGTCCTAGGCCACTAGACGATGGGGGCTTAATCTCATATTTATCTTACTTAATTCTTTATTTCCTGTCAATAGTATGTTTTATTTTATTAGAATTTGTTTTTTGTTTATAATTTATTTTTTATAAAGTTTTCTAATTAAAAATTACATATTAAATTTTTTTAAAGTAACATAAATAAAATTAAAGATAAATATTTATATTTAGCAATTTAATTTCAATTAATTAAAATTAAGTTGACAATTCTATTATTTTTATAACAAACTCTATTTGTATTTTTAGTTTATGGTACGAGAATAATATAGCCTTTTTAACTCAGTGGTAGAGTAACGCCATGGTAAGGCGTAAGTCATCGGTTCAAATCCGATAAAGGGCTTGTATAATTTTTTATTTTAATAAGTGAAAAAATATACAGTATATTTGAATAAAAAAATATTCGAAAAAAAGAGTTAGATTTTATATTAATTACTTTTAAATTATAATAATTAATAATATATTTGATATAATATACTTAGTAAACTAATTACAAATTAAGAACAAAATTAAATTTATAATATTTTTTTCCATATTTGTTTAATAAGAAATATTGTTTCATAATTATAGTTCTATTTGAATTAATAATATTTAGAATAAAAAATAAAAGAAATTGAGTCTCTAAATAGAATAAATTAAAAATATAAATAAAATTTTTAGTAGATTTGATGATTTTTATTTTAAATAACTTAGCTATTATTATTATAATAGATCTTATTAAAATGATAATAAGATTAAATAGAACTTTGAGTTAAAGGGACATAAAAAATAATGTAAAGAAAAGAAAAGCTTACCTCTCTTTTAAATTATATTTAATTATTTAAACGCATTCTAAAATAAATACTAATTAAATATAATTTATATAATATATTTTGTATTAAAATGAATATATATTATATATTTGTTCAAATAAAAAAATTTCTGTTTTTTAAAGAACTTAAAAAAAATAAAAGGGTTTATTAAAGGAAAATATATAGAAGTTAAAGTTATTTAAATTTAGTATTTAAGGTGCTTAAAAATGATTAAAATAGTTAAATAGGAGAATCACTATGACTATAGCCATTGGAAAGTCTTCCAAAGAACCAAAAGGTTTATTTGATAGTATGGATGACTGGCTAAGAAGAGACCGCTTTGTATTTGTAGGTTGGTCTGGTTTATTACTTTTTCCTTGTGCTTATTTTTCTTTAGGTGGATGGTTTACAGGTACAACTTTTGTTACTTCATGGTATACTCATGGATTAGCTAGTTCTTATTTGGAAGGTTGTAACTTTTTAACTGCTGCAGTTTCTACCCCTGCCAATAGTTTAGCGCATTCTTTATTATTGTTATGGGGTCCTGAAGCACAGGGAGATTTTACTCGTTGGTGTCAACTAGGAGGTTTATGGACCTTTGTTGCTCTTCATGGTGCTTTTGGTTTAATAGGCTTTATGCTACGACAATTTGAACTTGCGAGATCTGTTCAATTACGTCCTTATAACGCAATTGCTTTTTCTGGTCCAATTGCTGTTTTTGTTTCTGTCTTTTTAATTTATCCTTTAGGACAATCAGGTTGGTTTTTTGCACCCAGTTTTGGTGTAGCAGCTATTTTTCGATTTATCCTATTTTTCCAAGGTTTTCATAACTGGACTTTAAACCCATTTCATATGATGGGAGTTGCTGGAGTATTAGGAGCTGCTCTTTTATGTGCTATTCACGGTGCTACTGTAGAAAATACTTTATTTGAAGATGGTGATGGCGCAAATACATTTCGTGCTTTTAATCCAACTCAATCTGAAGAAACTTATTCTATGGTTACAGCAAATCGTTTTTGGTCACAAATATTTGGTGTTGCTTTTTCTAATAAACGTTGGTTACATTTCTTTATGTTATTCGTGCCAGTAACTGGTTTATGGATGAGTGCTATTGGAGTAGTTGGTCTAGCTTTAAACTTACGAGCTTATGATTTTGTTTCTCAAGAAATCCGTGCAGCAGAAGATCCTGAATTTGAAACTTTCTATACTAAAAATATTCTTTTAAATGAAGGTATTCGTGCTTGGATGGCAGCTCAAGATCAGCCTCATGAAAATCTTGTATTCCCCGAGGAGGTTCTACCACGTGGAAACGCTCTTTAATGGAACCTTGTCTTTAGGTGGTCGTGATCAAGAAAGTACCGGTTTTGCTTGGTGGGCCGGTAATGCTAGACTTATCAACTTATCTGGTAAATTACTTGGTGCTCATGTAGCGCATGCTGGATTAATTGTATTTTGGGCTGGAGCAATGAATTTATTTGAAGTAGCTCATTTTGTACCAGAAAAGCCTATGTATGAACAAGGATTAATTTTACTTCCTCATTTAGCTACTTTAGGATGGGGAGTAGGTCCGGGTGGAGAAGTTATAGATACTTTTCCATATTTTGTGTCTGGAGTACTTCATTTAATTTCTTCCGCGGTGTTAGGTTTTGGAGGTATTTATCATGCACTTATTGGACCAGAAACTTTAGAAGAATCTTTTCCATTTTTTGGTTATGTATGGAAAGATAAAAATAAAATGACTACTATTTTAGGTATTCATTTAATTCTATTAGGAGCTGGTGCTTTTCTTTTAGTATTTAAAGCTCTTTATTTTGGGGGTGTATATGATACTTGGGCTCCAGGAGGCGGAGATGTAAGAAAAATTACAAATCTTACGCTTAGTCCAAGTGTTATATTCGGTTATTTACTTAAATCACCTTTTGGTGGAGAAGGATGGATTGTTAGTGTAGATAATTTAGAAGATATTATTGGAGGCCATGTTTGGTTAGGTTCCATTTGTATTTTTGGTGGAATTTGGCATATTTTAACTAAACCATTTGCGTGGGCTCGCCGTGCTCTTGTATGGTCTGGAGAAGCTTATTTATCTTATAGCTTAGCAGCTATTTCTATCTTTGGTTTTATTGCTTGTTGTTTTGTTTGGTTTAATAATACAGCGTATCCGAGTGAATTTTATGGTCCTACTGGGCCAGAAGCTTCTCAAGCTCAAGCTTTTACTTTTCTAGTTAGAGATCAACGTCTTGGAGCTAATGTGGGTTCTGCTCAAGGGCCTACTGGCTTAGGTAAATACCTTATGCGTTCTCCTACTGGAGAAATTATTTTTGGGGGAGAAACCATGCGTTTTTGGGATCTTCGCGCTCCATGGTTAGAACCTTTAAGAGGTCCTAATGGATTAGATTTAAGTAAATTAAAAAAAGATATACAACCTTGGCAAGAGCGACGTTCTGCAGAATATATGACCCACGCTCCATTAGGTTCTCTAAATTCTGTAGGTGGTGTAGCTACTGAAATTAATGCAGTAAATTATGTTTCTCCACGAAGTTGGTTAGCTACTTCTCATTTTGTATTAGGATTCTTTTTCTTTGTAGGGCATTTATGGCATGCTGGAAGAGCACGTGCAGCTGCAGCTGGATTTGAAAAAGGAATTGACCGTGATTTTGAACCTGTTCTTTCTATGACACCTCTTAACTAATAAAACTAATAAATAAAAATTTTTTCTAAATATTTTAAAATGGTTCGACTAAAAAGTCGAACCATTTTTATTGCTTTTTATTTATAGTAAAAAAATATTTTTCTATTATTTTTTTATATTAGAAAAATATATAAAATAATTTATTCTTTTTTAAATTCGTAAAGATTTCTAAGTTAAAGGAGAGAGAGGGATTCGAACCCTCGATAATTTTGAGAAACTATGCCGGTTTTCAAGACCGGAGCCATAAACCGCTCGGCCATCTCTCCTAAAATTTTTTGTTTCGATTGAAACAAAAGAAACAAGGCCATATATTATTATATTATATGTATATAAAATTATTGATAATATTTTTATATAAAAAAAACATATATATTAAAAAGTTTAATTAACTTAAAAACTAAGCAATTTAACAAATAAACTACATTTTAATTTGTAATAATATTTTTGGCTCAGTAAGTGAATAATTACTAGAAAAAGGATCAAATGGTATAATTTATTTTATTTTTTTGAACTTGGAGAATCACAACCATGACTATTGCTTTTCAGTTGGCTGTGTTTGCATTAATTGCTATTTCATTTCTCCTAGTAATTGGTGTACCTGTTGTGCTTGCCTCTCCTGATGGTTGGTCAAGTAGTAAAAATGCCGTATTTTCAGGTGCTTCATTATGGATTGGATTGGTTTTTTTAGTTGGTATCCTTAATTCTTTTATATCCTAAATTTGTATTTAAATTCTAAGATATAAAATTTTTCTTTTTCCCTCCCTCTATATTATATTTATTATATTATAATTTCTAAAAGGTATTTTATACAAGCCCTAAAATTAAAATAAATGCCTTCCAGGGAGGGCTTTGTTTTTTTAAGAGCTCTAATCTAGAATTAAAACTAAATCTAAAAAATGATTGACTATCCAAAAGAAATACATATATATATATATATGTATTATAGTAAGCGGGTATGGTTTAATGGTAAAATTCCTCCTTGCCAAGGAGAATATGCGGGTTCGATTCCCGCTACCCGCCTATAAATATTTAATAAATATTTAATAAATAAATATTAAATAAAAAGAAACTATTGAAATGAAAAATAAAATAAAACATAATTAAATAAATTTCTTTATTTTTATTCAATATAAAAAAATACATTTTATTTTAATTATTATTTATGAATTTAGCGGAGACGGGATTTGAACCCATGACCTCAAGGTTATGAGCCTTGCGAGCTACCAGGCTGCTCTACCCCGCGTTAGTAAATCATAACATATTTTTTATTAATTAAACAAGCAATTTTAATAAACCTCCCCAAATTCTACTTAAATTTAGGGGGGGTTTAATTGTATTTTTTATCTCATTTAATTAAATATCTACCAACTGGATTTAGTTACTCCAGGCAAGAAGCATCCATGAGCCATTTCACGGAGTACATGTCTAGATAAACCAAAATCGCGATAATTTGATCTTGGTCTTCCAGTTAGAAAACAACGACGATGAAGCCTTGTAGGTGCACTATTACGTGGTAAAGATTGTAATTGTTTTTGAAATTCCCATTTTTTATCTAATGATAAAGTCTCTTTCATTTTTTCTTTTATAGATTGACGATAAGTTTGGTATTTTCTTTCTAATTTTTGTCTTTTTTTTTCTCTTTCAATAAGACTTTTTTTTGCCATAATTTTTTAGTAATTAATATATTTGTTCTGGTTAAATAAAGTAAAATAAAATAAATTTTTGTTCAAAAATTTTATCTTTCAGATCCAATGAAATTTACTTTTGGCTATAAGCCAAAAGTAAATTTTATTGATTAATAATTAATTATTTTTATTTAAAATGAATAAAAATAATTCTTAGCCAAATTTACCTGATGTAGAGGCAATTAAGAAAGCGGCATAAGTAAATATATAACCTACTGAAAAATGAGCTAACCCAACTAATCTTGCTTGAACAATAGAAAGAGCTACTGGTTTATCTTTCCAACGGACTAAATTAGCTAAAGGTGTGCGTTCATGAGCCCAAGCTAAAGTCTCAATAAGTTCTTGCCAATATCCACGCCAAGAAATAAGAAACATAAATCCAGTAGCCCAAACAAGATGTCCAAATAAAAACATCCATGCCCAAACAGATAAGCTGTTCATACCAAAAGGATTGTATCCATTAATAAGTTGCGAAGAGTTTAACCATAAATAGTCTCTTAACCACCCCATTAAATAAGTAGAAGATTCATTAAATTGAGCTACATTCCCTTGCCATAAAGTAATATGTTTCCAATGCCAATAAAAAGTAACCCATCCAATAGTATTTAACATCCAAAAAACAGCTAAATAAAAAGCATCCCAAGCTGAAATATCACAAGTACCACCTCGTCCTGGACCATCACAGGGAAAACTGTAACCAAATTCTTTTTTATCTGGCATTAATTTAGATCCACGTGCATCTAAAGCACCTTTTACTAAAATTAATGTAGTTGTATGTAAACCTAAAGCAATAGCGTGATGAACTAAAAAGTCTCCAGGACCAATTGTTAAAAATAATGAATTACTATTATTATTAATAGCATCTAGCCAACCTGGTAGCCATATAGTTTGGCCGGCATTAAAAGCTGGACTATCTGCTGATGATAAAAGTACATCAAAACCATATAAAGCTTTACCATGAGCAGATTGTATCCATTGAGCAAATACAGGTTCAATTAAAATCTGTTTCTCTGGAGTACCAAAAGCAAGCATAACATCATTATGAACATAAAGTCCTAAAGTATGAAAACCTAAAAATAAACTAGCCCAACTTAAATGTGATATAATAGCTTCTTTATGTTCTAGCATTCTTGCTAACACGTTATCTTTATTTTGTTCTGGATTATAATCTCTAATAAAGAAAATAGCTCCATGAGCAAAAGCACCTGTCATTATAAATCCAGCAATATATTGATGATGAGTATATAATGCAGCTTGCGTAGTAAAATCTTGTGCTAAAAATGCATACGGAGGTAAAGAATACATATGTTGAGCTACTAAAGAAGTAATAACTCCTAAAGAAGCTAGAGCAAGACCTAATTGAAAATGAAGAGAGTTATTAATTGTGTCATAAAGACCTTTATGTCCGCGTCCTAATCGTCCTCCAGGAGGAGTATGGGCTTCTAAAATTTCTTTCATACTATGACCAATTCCGAAATTAGTTCTATACATATGACCAGCTATGATAAAAATAACTGCAATAGCTAAATGATGATGAGCCATATCAGTTAACCATAAACTTTGTGTTTGTGGATGAAAACCTCCAAGAAAAGTTAAAATCGCAGTACCCGATCCTTGAGAAGTACCAAATAAATGATTATTTGAGTCAGGATTTTGAGCATAAACATTCCACTGACCTGAAAAAAAAGGTGCTAAGCCCTGAGGATGAGGTAATGCTGTTAATAAATTATTCCATCTTACATGCTCACCTCTAGACTCAGGAATAGCCACATGAACTAAATGTCCGGTCCACGCTAAAGAACTAACTCCAAAAAGGCCTGATAAATGATGATTAAGGCGAGATTCAGCATTTTTAAACCAAGAAACACTGGGTTTCCATTTTGGTTGTAAATGTAACCAACCCGCTATTAAAAAAAGAGCAGAAATAAATAATAAAAAAAGAGATCCGGTATAAAGATCTTGATTATTACGCAAACCAATTGTATACCACCATTGATATACCCCGGAATAAGCTATATTAACGGGACCAGAAGCCCCACCTCGAGTAAATGCCTCTACAGCTGGTTGACCAAAATGAGGATCCCAAATCGCGTGAGCGATTGGTCTTACATGTAAAGGATCTTGTACCCACGCTTCAAAATTACCTTGCCAAGCTACATGGAATAAATTACCAGAGGTCCATAAAAAAATAATTGCTAATTGACCAAAATGAGAAGCAAAAATCTTTTGATAAAGACGTTCTTCAGTCATATCATCATGACTTTCAAAGTCATGTGCAGTTGCAATACCAAACCAAATACGACGAGTAGTTGGGTCTTGAGATAGGCCCTGGCTAAATTTTGGAAATCTTGATGCCATAATGCTTTTCAAATCCTCCTAGCCATTATCCTACTGCAATAATTCTTGCTAGGAAGAATGCCCATGTTGTGGCAATCCCACCCAGAAGGTAATGAGCAACCCCTACAGCACGACCTTGTACAATACTCAAGGCTCTAGGCTGAATAGCAGGAGCAACTTTTAATTTATTGTGAGCCCAAACAATAGACTCGATAAGTTCTTGCCAATATCCACGACCGCTAAATAAAAACATTAAACTAAAAGCCCAAACAAAATGAGCACCCAAAAATAATAAACCATATGCAGATAATGAGGAACCGTAAGATTGAATTACTTGAGACGCTTGTGCCCATAAAAAGTCACGAAGCCATCCATTAATAGTAATTGAACTTTGTGCAAAGTTTCCTCCTGTAATATGAGTGACTATTCCTTGGTCACTTATACTACCCCAAACATCAGATTGCATTTTCCAACTAAAATGAAAAATAACTACTGAAATTGCATTGTACATCCAAAATAAACCTAAGAAAACATGATCCCAAGCTGATACTTGACATGTTCCGCCTCTTCCAGGTCCATCACAAGGAAATCGAAAACCAAGATTAGCTTTATCAGGTATTAAACGAGAACTACGAGCAAATAAAACACCTTTCAATAGTATCAAAACGGTTACATGAATAGTAAAAGCATGAATATGATGTACCAAAAAATCTGCTGTTCCTAATGGGATTGGTAATAAAGCTACTTTTCCACCGACTGCAACTAGATCACCACCTCCCCAAGTTAAACTCGTACTTGCTATCGCATTAGGAGCTGTTAAACTCGGTGCTAAAGCATGAGTATTTTGTATCCATTGAGCAAATACAGGTTGTAATTGTATAGCAGTATCTGAAAACATATCTTGAGGACGCCCTAAAGCGCTCATAGTATCATTATGAATATATAATCCAAAACTATGAAAACCTAAAAAAATACAAACCCAGTTAAGATGTGATATTATTGCATCACGGTGTCGAAGAACACGATCTAATAGGTTATTATATTGAGTTGTTGGATCATAATCTCTTACCATGAAAATAGCTGCATGTGCAGCAGCTCCAACTATAAGAAAACCGCCAATCCACATATGATGTGTGAATAAAGAAAGTTGAGTAGCATAATCAGTAGCCAAATATGGATAAGGCGGCATAGAATACATATGATGAGCTACAATAATAGTTAAAGAACCTAGCATAGCTAAGTTAAGAGCTAATTGAGCATGCCATGAATTAGTTAAAATTTCATAAAGTCCTTTATGACCTTCGCCAGTAAAAGGACCTTTATGAGCTTCTAAGATCTCTTTCATACTATGTCCGATTCCAAAATTAGTTCTATACATATGACCAGCTATCAAAAAAAGAACTGCAATAGCTAAATGATGATGGGCTGTATCAGTTAACCATAAACCGCCGGTAACTGGATTTAATCCTCCACGAAAAGTTAGAAAATCTGAATATTCTGACCAGTTTAAAGTAAAGAATGGTGTTAACCCTTTAGAAAAACTTGGATAAAGTTGAGCTAAAAGATCACGATTTAATATAAATTCATGAGGAAGTGGTATTTCTTTAGGATCTACCCCAGCATCTAAAAGTCGATTAATAGGTAAAGAAACGTGTACTTGGTGTCCTGCCCAGGATAAAGAACCTAATCCTAATAATCCAGCTAAATGGTGGTTTAACATAGATTCTACATTTTGGAACCAAGCTAGTTTAGGAGCAGCTTTATGATAGTGAAACCATCCAGCAAAAAGCATTAACGCTGCAAAAAACAATCCACCAATTGCAGTAGAATAAAGTTGTAATTCACTAGTTATTCCAGATGCTCGCCAAAGTTGAAAAAAACCAGAGGTTATCTGTATTCCTTGAAAACCCCCCCCTACATCCCCATTTAAAATTTCTTGACCTACTATTGGCCAAACAACTTGAGCACTAGGTTTAATGTGCGTAGGATCACTTAACCATGCTTCGTAATTAGAAAAGCGAGCCCCATGAAAATACATGCCACTTAGCCAAATAAAAATAACAGCTAATTGACCAAAGTGAGCACTAAATACTTTACGAGAAATTTCTTCTAAATCATTTGTATGACTGTCAAAATCATGAGCATCAGCATGCAAGTTCCAAATCCAAGTAGTAGTATTAGGACCTTTAGCTAAAGTTCTTGAAAAATGTCCTGGTTTAGCCCATTTTTCAAAAGAAGTTTTTACGGGATCCTTTTCTACCATAATCTTGACTTCTGGTTCCGGTGAACGAATAGTCATCGAGGTTCTCCTCTCTTCAGACGAGGCATAGGAAAAACCCACCAATAATTAATAGTAAACCTCTGAGTGGTATTTGTTATTTAACTTTTTTCTCTTCTTCAGTTTGGAACTGGAGCAATTATAATACAGAAGTTACCTAGGGCGGGTATTCAAATTTATTATGACACATCTTTAAGGTGCTTAATGGACCCTATTTATCTTAATGGACCCTATTTATTTCAATTAGATTTTTAATTTAAATCTTAATTAAAGAAATATAGATTTTATTTCATTATTTTAAATTTATTATATTCTTTATTTAAAGCGTCCTGTTATTTTTAACCAATTTTGTGCTTCAATATAATTGCTTGGAGCAAGTGATATCGCTTGTTTCCAGTAATCTGCTGCTTGATTAAACCAAGCTTCTGATGTTTCAGAATCGCCTTGTTGGATAGCTTGTTCTCCTCGGTCGGGATAGGTAATAAAGCTCCTCCCCTTAGAACCGTACTTGAGAGTTTCCTACCTCATACGGCTCAATTAATTATCTTTCTATTTAAAACTATTAATTAAGAATTATTTAATAAGAAAAAATAATTAATGAAATAAGTTTTGAATTAGAATTTGAAGAAAATCTAAATTTTCTTTTTTTCTATTTCTATCTTTTCTCCTACAAAAAAAGTAAAAAATTTTAAATCATTACTTTTTTAGTGGTAACTATCTTACTTCTCTATAGATTCTTTTAGTATTTGATTAAAAATACTTTATCTCTTTAGGATCTGATACTACACCGCTGTTTAATACACAATTAAATCAACCTTATTACATAGTGAATTTCTTTTTTTTTATAAATAAACAGACTTTTTTTATTGTATCAGACCAAAATTTCAATAATTGATCTTTACGGTGCTTTTATGTAAGTTCAATTCTCTTATCCATGGAGAAGCTAGACTATAAATTTAAATCTTTCTTCATTTTTTGGACTTAATAAAGTTTTTTTATAATTACAGCTAATAAAAACCATTATTTTATGGTGTATATGTAAATAGTCTCCATTTTTTTATCTATGGTAGTTCTTGACTAATAAAATCTATTATATTGATAGCCGCACGTAATGACAGATCACAGCCATATTATTAAAAGCTTGTGGTAAGGATGGATTTCGTTCTAATGCTTGAAAATAATATTCTAAGGCTTTTGCATGTTCTCCATTACTTGTATGAATAAGACCTATATTATAGAGTATATAACTTCGATCATAGGGATCGATTTCTAAGCGCATAGCTTCATAATAATTTTGTAAAGCTTCCGCATATTCTCCTTCGGATTGAGCTGACATTCGTTACGGTCGTTCAGATATTTTATAAAATAAGTGAGCTCCGTTTCAAAACCGTACATGAAACTTTAGCCTCATACGGCTTCTCCTAGATAGCTTATAAAAAGGGAATAATCTTTAAAATTTTTATAAAAAAAACTTTTACCTAATTTTATAAGACTATCAGGGGCTAGTTTTTCTTAAAAAAATAGCTAGCCATCCTTGTTATAAAAAAATATTTTCTAAAAATTAAAAAATTGATTAATTGATAGAAATATAATCTCTAAATTTTTTTGTTCTTAACACTTTGTATTTTTTAAGGATTAGCTCCTTCGACAATCTCCGATGATTATAGGGGTACCCAAATTGCAAATGAGATGGAATTTTGTTTTCCTAACCATAATTTTATTAGTAAATATTATTTTTTTTTACAAATTTAAAATAGATTCTATTAAAATGAAAATTTCACGAAGTTTTTGTGTTGTCGATTTCTACACGTAGTGCTTTTCCAAATATGTAGATTTATAAAATTATAAATTATAAAAAAATATTTTATATTTTAAACCTTTTGCTTAATATTTTAATTTATAAAAAATTAAAATATTTAAGGCTACATCAATCGAGGGTACACGACAGAAGGAATTGTTGTTTTTTATAACTCACCTTCACTAAGTGTAAGTTTCATGTAATTAAATATTATCATGTTTTATTCCCTATTAATTTATTTTAGAGTCTAAAAATCAAATCGCACCATCTCTATAATACGTAAAAGCTTCTTTTTCTCTTTGCGTAGTTGGAATTATTCGTAATAGAATATCCGCAACAATTGTAAAAGTTTTATCAATAAAATTATCATTTTTTTGAGATCTAGGCATAGTCAATTATAAATTTCTTAAAATTTTACTATTCCCTTTTTTTCGAGAATAAATCCATTAAAAATTTTATTAAAAAAATATATAAATATTTTTTCTTTTTTTTAATCTAAAAAAGATTATTTAATTTAGATAAATATATTTAATCTTTGAAAAAACTCTTGATTTTATTAATTATAAATTATTAAAAAGCTTGCTATTAAAAAAATTTATGGATTAAAATTATGGAGTATTAAAGAAAGTAGGAAAGATGGCCGAGTGGTCTAAGGCGTAGCATTGGAAATGCTATGTAGATTTTTGTTTACCGAGGGTTCGAATCCCTCTCTTTCCGTATTCATTTTCTTATTATATATGCAATTAATAATACTACTTTTCAATTTAAATTATATTTTAGTTAATAAAAATAAAGATTAACAAAAAAACAAGATATCTGCTTTTCTCTTAATATCTAAAATATCTTTTATTTATTTTAAACACTAAGTAAAAGCAGAAAGAAAAATTTTATTAAATTTTGATTTTATAGTGCGATAGTGCGATAAAAAAATTAATAATAAATTTATTGTTTAATAATTTTATAAAAATTTAAAGATTGCTTTGAAAAATAAAAAATTTGTTTTTAATTTAAGCTTGACGAGAATAATATTCGACAACTAATAATTCATTTATTTTTAAACCAATTGATTCGCGATCTAATATTTGATTAACTAATCCTTTTTTTTCTAAAGAATTAAAAGTCAAATGATTTGGTATTTTATATTTTTGAGAAAAATCAATATTTCTGGCAATTATAGCTTGAGATTCTTGCCGATCTTTTATAGTAATAAAATCTTGAGGTTTACAACGATAACTTGGTATATTTACTATACGATCATTAACTAAAATATGTTTATGATTAACTAATTGTCTCGCTCCAGGAATAGTTGGAGCCATGCCTAATCGAAAGATAATATTATCTAAACGCATTTCAAGTAATTGTAATAGAATTTGACCTGTTGATCCTTTTGCTCTTCTAGCAATACGAACATAGTTAAGTAATTGTCGTTCTGTTATTCCATAATGAAAACGTAGTTTTTGTTTTTCTTCTAAACGAATACGATATTGAGAAATTTTTTTGTTAGATACAGCTTGATTAATATACCCAGATTTTAACTGAGGTGTTTTATTAGTTAGTCCTGGTAAAGCTCCTAAACGACGTATTATTCTTACACGAGGTCCTCGATAGCGGGACATAAAAACTCCTTATTTTTACAAGAAAAGATAGAATAATATTAAAAATTATTCAAATGATTTATTTCTTTTTTATTTAATATTTTCAAAAATTTGAATTAAAAAATAAGATAAGAATAAATTTTTTTATTTTTATTTCTTTATTACTTTTTTAATCAAAAGTTATCATAACATAAGAAACACAACAAAAAAAAATACTATTATTTTTTATAATAGAATTTTAGAATTTTACAATATTTAGATTATCTTCTAAAACTTATTTTTTACTAATACCTTTAATAATAAAAAAAAAATAGCCCGCTATCGGAGTCGAACCGATGACCATCGCATTACAAGTGCGGTGCTCTGACCTCTGAGCTAAGCAGGCTTTATTATAATTAATAAATAACGTAAAATTTGAATAAAATCTATTTTTTTATAAAAAATTTAATAAAATTAGTTTTTATTTATTTTTGACTATTATAGCCATAATTATTTAATAATGCAATAACCAGTTATTTCGTATAAAATATAACAAAAAAATAATCAATTATAATTAGACTATTGCATAAAAACGTAAAAAATACTATAATTGTTTGTAATAATAAATAAAATAAGATTTCTAAGAAAGGTTTTTGTTATTTTATTTTAAAAGCAAAGGGAGGGGGTATGGCGGAATTGGTAGACGCTACGGACTTAGAAAATAAATTGAGCCTTAGTAGAAAAACTTACTAAGTGTTAGCTTTCAGATTCAGGGAAACCCAGGTTGAAAAAGTATATAGGTAATCCTGAGCCAAATCTTATTCTAAAATGAGAAAGGTGCAGAGACTCGATGGAAGCTATCCTAACGAATAATATTTTTTTTTTATTTATTTTTTTTATTTAATTTATTAATAATTAAAATCAATTAATATTTTTATTCTATCAATTAAAAATCTTTAATTAATAAAAAATTTAACTATTTTTTTTAATTAAATTATTTATGAGAATTTAAACGAGGATAAAGGTAGAGTCCAGTTTTACATGTTAGTTCTAACAACAATTAAAATTGTGGTAAAAAGAAAATCCGTTGGCTTTATTGACCGTGAGGGTTCAAGTCCCTCTACCCCCAAAAATTTATATATAAGAAAAAAAATAAATTTTACTTTTATTGACAGAAGTTCAATTTTTATGTTACGATAATTTTGAATAATAAAAAGCCGGGATAGCTCAGTGGTAGAGCAGAGGACTGAAAATCCTTGTGTCACCAGTTCAAATCTGGTTCTTGGCATATAAAATAAATTAAAACATAAATTTTATTAAATTTTTTGTATATTTTTAGGTTATTAAAGTTATATAAATAAAATAAAAAATATTTATGTAAGTTTGAAGATTTTTTTAAATTACCAATATTTCTTTTAAAATTAATTTAATTTTAAAAGAAATATTTTTGTTAATAAGCATCTTGTAGTTCATAAAAATCAGGTACAATATAATCTTTACGTAATGGCCAACCAATCCAAGTATCAGGCATTAATATGCGTTTAAGACGTGGATGACTTTCATAAAAAATTCCTAACATATCGTAAGATTCGCGTTCTTGAAAATCAGCACTTTTCCAAATCCAAAAAACAGATGGAATTTTAGGATTTTGCCTTGAAACAAAAATTTTTATACATATTTCTTCAGGTTGATCTGCATTATCTTGTAGTTTTGTAAAATGGTAAACACTAGCTAATAAGCCACCGGGTGCTACATCATAAGCACATTGAGAACGAAGATAGTTGAAGCCATAGACATATAAAGCTACAGCTACAGAAAGCCAATCTTCAGATCTAATTTGTAAAGTTTCTACACCTTGATAATCAAAACCTAAAGGCCTATGAGCTAATTTATGTTTTCCTAACCAAGCCGATAAGCGACCCCGTATTTTAGTAGTATTATTAGTAGTACTATCAATAGTATTCTTTGCTAACATATTTGCTTTTTTGTTTTTTTAATAAATTTTTTTAATCATTCTTTTTCAAAATTTTATTTTCTTTTATTTTTTGAAAAGGTACTTCTAAAATAGAATCAAATTCAGAGTTGAAAAATTTATGAGATAGTTGTTCATTATATTGTTCAGTATTATTAGTAGAAATAAAATGAAATTGATGATTTACTGTTAAATATCTAGTTCCTTGTTCAACTTTAAATTTATCTTGATATATTTCTTGAGCTATTTTCTTACGAAGTTTTATTATAGCATCTATAATAGCTTCTGGTTTTGGTGGACAACCAGGTAAATAAATATCTACAGGAATTAATTTATCTACTCCGCGAACAGTACTATAAGAATCTGTACTAAACATACCTCCAGTAATAGTACATGCTCCCATAGCAATTACATATTTAGGTTCAGGCATTTGTTCATATAGTCTCACTAAAGATGGAGCCATTTTCATAGTTACAGTGCCAGCTGTTATTATAAGATCAGCTTGTCTGGGACTAGATCTTGGAACTAAACCATAACGATCAAAATCGAATCGCGAACCAATTAATGAAGCAAATTCAATAAAACAACAACTAGTACCATATAGAAGGGGCCATAAACTAGAAATCCTGGCCCAATTTGAAAAGTCATTAAAAGTAGTTAAAATAATTGAATTTGGAACTTTTTGATCAAAAAGAGATGAATCTATCGAATTTATAGAATTTACAATTGGCTTCATATAATTATTGATTTGATTTTTGTAATTAAACTTTTGAAATTAAGTGAAATTAAGACCATTCTAAAGCTCCTTTTCGCCATGCATAGACTAAACCGATAATTAGAATAAATATAAAAATTAAAGCTTCAACAAAAGCAAAGATACCTAATTTTTCGAAAGTCATAGCCCAAGGATAAAGAAAAACTGTTTCTACATCAAAAATCACAAAGACTAAAGCAAACATATAATAACGAATTTGAAATTGAATCCAAGCATTTCCCATTGGTTCTATACCTGATTCATAACTAGTCAATTTTTCTGGTCCTTTATTAAAGGGTGCTAAATTTTTAGAAAGAGAAAAGGTTATTAGAGGAATAAAACTAGCTATTAATAAGAAAATAAAAAAAGAATCGTATTTAGATAACAAAAACATTAATGTACTCCTATAAAATATAAAAAATTTATTTTGAAAAAATAAAAAAAAATTTAATTAGTAAATTTTCAGTTAATTTTACAATATATTTATTATATGTATATATTATATTAATATAAAAATTCTTAATGATAAAGTAAGGTATTTAGGGCTATACGGATTCGAACCGTAGACATTCTCGGTAAAATAGTTAAATTTATTTCACTTAAAAAAATTTTATTAAACTATTTTGAGAACCCAACATGCATTTTTTTTCTGCATTGGGCTCTTTTATTAACTAATAATAATAAATTAGTTATTTTGCTATCCTTTTTTTATGGATTAATAATAAGATAGCTCCGTGTGCTTGAAAATTTTTTATTTTATAGCGATCCCAAAGTTTTTTCTTAATTTTTAATGTTGACGTAGGTCTGCTTAATTTAGCACGGGTTTATTCAAAAAGAATTTTTATTATTTGTAAAATTTGAAACTTTATACACCTTAAAGCTCAAAAAAAAATAAAATATCTCGAGGTCCTCGTATTATCCTCATCATGCTTAGCATTAAATAAATTAAAATTTTACCATATCAACCAAAATATTATTTTCAATTTATTATAAATTGAAAATTTAGTTTTTTGTCATGCTATTGTTCTCTTAAAATCACTTTAAGAGTAAGACATAAATATTTCACATAATAATTTTTTGTGAATCGGCTTGTCCGATATACTTTTTCAAAAGCATTGGCGCACGTGTAAACGAGGCGCTCTACCGCTGAGCTATAGCCCTTTTCATTCTCTACTTTTTATTTCTTAGCAAGAATACTAGCATAATTTATTCTTTTTTGTCAAGAGAATTATTTAATGAAAAAATAAAATTTTGCTATTTCTATTATTTTTCTATATTGTTTTCAAAAGTCTATTGATTCTATTTCAAAAAATGACTAAAATATTAATAGCCTACTTAACTCAGTGGTTTAGAGTATCGCTTTCATACGGCGAGAGTCATTGGTTCAAATCCAATAGTAGGTACCAAATACTACGTAGCTTAAAAACCAATGGCATCAAATTAGATACCATTGGCTTGAAAAAATATAAAAAATTTTTAATTAAAATTTTTACTGGAAAGGTTTAATTAGACGAAATAGTTTCAATAGCTTCTAATCGTGCCTTAGCTCTTTTTAGCGTTAAATTAGCTTCAATAATTTGTTTTTTACCTTCGGCTTGAGCTAGTTTATCTTGAGCCATTTGAAAAGTTTCTTGAGCTTTTTGAAAATTTATTTCATTAGCTTTTTCTACTTCATTTACCAGTATAGTCATTTGGTTATTATCTACCATAGCAAAACCACCCATTAATGCCATAGTAGACCATTGTCCATTAAGTCGTATTTTTATAATGCCTATATCTAGTGCTGTAAGAAGTGGAGCATGATTGGGTAATATACCAATTCGACCACTATTAGTAGATAAAATAACTTCTTGTACTTCAGAATTCCAAACAATTCGATTAGGAGCCATTACACGAAGATTTAGAGTCATTTTTTTATTAACTCTCCACTTGTAAGGTTGCAGCCTTTGCAATAGCTTCATCAATATTACCTACTAAATAAAAAGCTTGTTCAGGTAAACTATCTAATTCCCCAGAAAGAATCATTTGAAAACCTTTAATTGTTTCTATAAGACTAACATATTTTCCTGGAGAACCTGTAAATACTTCGGCAACAAAAAAAGGTTGTGATAAAAAACGTTCAATTTTTCGTGCTCTTGCTACGGTTAAGCGATCTTCTTCTGATAATTCATCAAGTCCAAGAATAGCGATAATATCTTGCAGTTCCTTATAGCGTTGTAATGTCTCTTTTACTCCTTGTGCTGTTTCATAATGTTCTTCGCCTACAATCCAAGGTTGAAGCATAGTAGAAGTTGAATCTAAAGGATCTACTGCTGGATAAATACCTTTTGCAGCTAGTCCTCTTGATAATACGGTAGTTGCATCTAAGTGTGCAAAAGTCGTCGCAGGTGCTGGATCAGTTAAGTCATCTGCAGGTACATAAACTGCTTGAATTGAGGTTATAGATCCTTCTTTTGTAGAAGTGATTCTCTCTTGTAAAGTACCCATTTCTGTACTCAAAGTTGGCTGATAACCTACAGCGGATGGCATTCTACCTAATAAAGCGGAAACTTCTGATCCTGCTTGAACAAAACGAAAAATGTTATCAATAAATAAAAGCACATCTTGTTTATTAATATCTCGAAAATATTCAGCCATTGTTAAAGCAGTTAAACCTACTCTCATACGGGCTCCGGGTGGCTCATTCATTTGACCATAAACTAGGGCAACTTTTGATTCAGAAATATTTTGTTCATTAATTACTTTTGATTCTTTCATTTCCATGTAAAGGTCATTTCCTTCTCGAGTACGTTCGCCTACTCCACCAAATACAGATACACCACCATGAGCTTTAGCTATATTATTAATTAACTCCATAATGAGTACAGTTTTTCCTACTCCAGCCCCTCCAAATAACCCAATTTTTCCTCCACGACGATAAGGAGCTAAAAGATCTACTACTTTAATTCCTGTTTCAAAAATTGATAATTTAGTGTCTAATTGAGTAAAAGCAGGAGCAGATCTATGAATAGGAAATGTTGTACTAGCATCCACAGGACCTAGATTATCAACAGGTTCTCCAAGAACATTAAAAATACGTCCAAGGGTGGCTTCACCAACTGGAACACTTAAAGGCGCTCCTGTATCAATAACTTTTAGACCTCTTCTCAAACCATCTGTAGCACTCATAGCAACAGCTCGAACCTTATTATTTCCTAATAATTGTTGTACTTCACATGTAACATTAACTTCTTTACCAGTTGTATCTTGGTCTTTAACTATTAAGGCGTTATAAATATTAGGCATTTTACCTGGAGAGAAAGTAACATCTAAAACAGGACCAATAATTTGAGTAATATGTCCTACATTTTTAGCAATAAGTGTAGAAATTCCAAAAATACGATAGTTTGTTTTCATAAAATTTAGCGGTAATAAAATTAGTTGCTGATTATATTAAAAAATATTTAGTATCAACTCGATCATTTAATTATTAATTAAAAATCCACCTTGGACTTACAATTTAGAAATATATTTATATATTAAGCTTAGAAATATAAGTAGATGGAAATAAAAAAGTAAAAGTTATCAATGAACGCTTTGGCATCCAAAATTACAATAAAATTTTTTTAAATATATATGAATAATATAAGTTTGGGTTAGTTGAATAAAAAAATATTAACTTTCTCAATATTTATTTTTATATTCATTCAAAATATTTATTTTTTTCTTTATTTAAAAATTAATTAAATTATTTGGTAATTCATTTTTGGTAACTCTGATTTTCTTTCAATTTTATACTAATAAAAATGAATTATAAATTAGTTTAACATTTAAAAGAATCTTAGGTCAATGTTTAGAAAATAAAAAATCTACTAAAAAAAAAATAATCTTAGTTGCATCAAATATAAAAAATAATATACAATGATATTGCTTTATTATAGAAAAAAAACTTTGTTTAACAAATAGACAAACGTCTATTAACAAACAAGTTTCTTCTTTTATAGGAGAGTTTTTATAAATTTTTTTATTTGTCGAGCAGACCTCATCCTTGCGAGAGTTATTAATTGAGTTGTAGGGAGGAACCTATGTCACCACAAACGGAGACTAAAGCAGGTGTTGGATTTAAAGCTGGTGTTAAAGATTACAGACTAACTTATTATACTCCAGATTATGAAACCAAAGAGACTGACATTCTAGCAGCATTTCGAATGACTCCTCAACCCGGAGTACCACCTGAAGAAGCAGGAGCTGCAGTAGCTGCAGAATCTTCTACGGGTACATGGACAACTGTTTGGACTGATGGACTTACCAATCTTGATCGTTATAAAGGCCGATGCTATGATATTGAGCCTGTTGCTGGAGAAGAAAATCAATATATTGCTTATGTTGCTTATCCATTAGATTTATTTGAAGAAGGTTCTGTTACCAACTTATTTACTTCAATTGTAGGTAACGTTTTTGGTTTTAAAGCTTTAAGAGCTTTACGTCTGGAAGATTTACGAATCCCTCCATCTTATTCCAAAACTTTCCAAGGTCCACCTCACGGTATCCAAGTTGAAAGAGATAAATTAAACAAATATGGTCGTCCTTTATTGGGATGTACTATTAAACCAAAATTAGGTTTATCTGCTAAAAACTACGGTAGAGCAGTATACGAATGTCTTCGTGGTGGACTTGATTTTACAAAAGATGATGAAAACGTAAATTCTCAACCATTTATGCGATGGAGAGACCGTTTCTTATTTGTAGCGGAAGCTATTTATAAATCTCAAGCTGAAACAAATGAAATTAAAGGGCATTATTTAAATGCTACTGCAGGTACATGTGAAGAAATGCTAAAAAGAGCTGCATTTGCTAGAGAATTAGGTGCTCCTATTGTTATGCATGACTATTTAACAGGTGGTTTTACTGCAAATACTAGTTTAGCTCATTATTGTCGAGATAATGGCTTGCTTCTTCACATTCACCGTGCAATGCACGCAGTTCTCGATAGACAAAAAAATCATGGTATGCATTTCCGTGTATTAGCTAAAGCTTTACGTTTATCTGGTGGAGATCATATTCACGCTGGAACTGTAGTGGGTAAACTTGAAGGAGAACGTCAAGTAACTTTAGGGTTTGTGGATCTACTTCGTGATGATTACATTGAAAAAGACCGAAGTCGCGGTATTTATTTTACTCAAGACTGGGTTTCTTTACCTGGTGTATTACCTGTAGCTTCCGGTGGTATTCATGTTTGGCATATGCCTGCTTTAACTGAAATTTTTGGAGACGACTCTGTACTGCAATTTGGTGGAGGAACTTTAGGACATCCTTGGGGGAATGCACCTGGTGCAGTTGCTAATAGAGTTGCTTTAGAAGCTTGTGTACAAGCTCGTAATGAAGGACGCGATCTTGCTCGTGAAGGTAATGAAATTATCCGTGCAGCAACTAAATGGAGTCCTGAACTAGCAGCGGCTTGTGAAGTATGGAAAGAAATTAAATTTGAATTTGATACAATTGATACTTTATAATTATAATTAATTATTTTTTTTTAATAATATTATATTTTTTTTAATAATATTATATTTTTTTTAATAATATTATATTTTTTATCCTGCGCTACAGTAATGTAGCGCAGGATAAAAAATATAATATTATTAAAAAAAATAATAATATATTTAAATTAAGGTTTTGTAGCTCAGCGGATCAGAGCTCGTGGTTCCGAACCATGAAGTCAAGGGTTCAAATCCCTTCTAAACCATTAAAAATAAATTATTTTTCTAATTTTTTGAATAAAAAAAAATAAATACTATTATAAAATTAATAAAAAATTTAATTCTAAATTAATGAATTAATTAAATAAAAGTTAATGTTAGTAATTCTTAATATGTATAGAACTTAATAAAAATAAATTAAGGAGAAGTTTTTATGTCTTTAATGAATTGGTTTGAAGATAAACGCCGATTTGGTGGATTAATTGGAGCTTTTATTGAAAAAGCTACTAAAGGGTACATTCTTAATGAAAGAGAAAGAGATAAATATATTAAATTTGATACTACTAAAGGATTATGGACTCGTTGTGATAATTGTGAAACCATGCTTTATGTTAGATTTTTAAGACAGAATAAACGCATTTGCGAAGAATGTGGGTATCATTTACAAATGAGCAGTACAGAAAGAATTGAGCTTCTTATTGATCGTGGAACTTGGCATCCTATGGACGAAGATATGGTCGCTCGAGATGTTCTTAAATTTTCTGACGAAGATTCTTATAAAAATCGTGTTATTTTTTATCAAAAACGAACTGGTTTAACTGATGCTATTCAAACAGGTATAGGAAAACTGAATGGAACTTATATTGCTCTTGGAGTAATGGATTTTCAATTCATGGGAGGTAGCATGGGTTCTGTAGTAGGTGAAAAAATTACCCGTCTTATTGAATATGCTACTAAAAAATCGATACCGTTAATTATTGTATGTTCTTCTGGTGGAGCACGTATGCAAGAAGGAACTTTGAGTTTAATGCAAATGGCTAAAATTTCTTCGGTTTTACAAATTCATCAAGCTCAAAAAAAATTACTTTATATTGCTATTCTTACATATCCGACAACTGGTGGGGTTACTGCAAGTTTCGGTATGTTAGGAGATATAATTATTGCTGAACCTAAAGCATATATTGCATTTGCAGGTAAAAGAGTAATTGAACAAACATTACGTCAAAAAATACCTGATGGTTTTCAAGTTGCTGAATCTTTATTTGATCATGGTTTACTTGATTTAATTGTTCCACGTAATCTTCTAAAAGGAGTTTTACGCGAAATATTTGAACTTTATAATTCAGCGCCTTATAAAGAACATAATAATATTTTTTTTAAATAATTATTTTTTATTTTTTTTTACTAAATCATAGAGTTTTTTTAATTAAGTTTTTTGTTATTCTTTTTAAATGTTATAATTTTTTGTGTAGATGATAACAACTTTATATTTTAATGTAATCTTATTGAAAATTTAATATTTTATTTATTTAAATTTCTAGATTAAATAATTTAGATTAAAATTTTTTGAATAATTATAAAAAAGTATATTAACATCTTTTTTTTATTAAATGGTATAATCAAATTTCTTATTTTGTGTTATAACCATTTTTTTATAAATAATATTATTAAAGGTAAATTTTTATGACAGCTTCTTACTTACCTTCGATTTTTGTGCCTTTAATAGGTTTAGTTTTTCCGGCAATTACAATGGCTTCTTTATTTATATATATTGAACAAGATGAAATAGTGTAATATTTTAGTTAACTAAAAATTATATTATATTTTTAGGTTTAGTTTATTTATTTGATTTTCTAATAAAACAAATATTTCTATTTTTGATTAGAATAAAAATCTAACTCTGTTAAAAATATATTTATATAATAATTATATAATTAAGCTTGTTATTTATTATATTTAATCATATTAATCAAAAATTTTCTTTATTTTAAATATATATAAATCTTTAAAAGATTTATATATATTTAAAATAAAGAAAATTTACCAAATACAAAATATTTTGTGTTATCAAATCCAAGAAATTTTAGGAGAATTTATTATGAATTACCAATCTGATTGGCTTCGAGTAGAATCTATAATAGGATCTCGGAGAATAAGTAATTTTTGTTGGGCATGTATTATTTTATTTGGTGCCTTAGGATTTTTTTCTGTTGGAATTTCTAGTTATTTTGGTAAAGATTTAATACCTTTTTTATCTTCTCAACAAATTCTTTTTGTACCACAAGGAATTGTAATGTGTTTTTATGGTATTGCTGGTTTTTTTCTTAGTTCCTATTTATGGTGTACAATTTTATGGAATATAGGTAGTGGCTATAATAAATTTGACAAACAACAAAAAATAGTTTGTTTATTTCGTTGGGGATTTCCCGGAGAAAATCGTCGTGTTTGTATTCGATTTTTTATTAAAGATATACAAGCAATACGCATGGAAGTTCAAGAAGGTATTTATCCTCGACGCATTATTTATATGAAAATAAAAGGTCAACAAGATGTTCCTTTAACACGTATTGGAGAAAATTTAACTTTGAAAGAAATGGAAGAACAGGCTGCGGAGCTAGCTCGATTTTTACGTGTTTCAATTGAAGGACTTTAAAAAAATAAAATTAAGTATTATTTCAATTTTTTTATTTTAAATAAAAGAAAAAAATTGAATGTTTTTTTCTTAATAAATTACTTAATAAATTATAAGTAGCATTTATGAAATCATATTGGACACAAAGTTTCTATTGGTTAACAAATACTCCATATCGTTCTTTAGAACGAGCTTATAAAGCAAGTAAACAAATACGATCTATAAAAAACGATTATATTTCTTATAAAAATATGGTTTCATCATCAAGACGGTCTTCACAAGCAATAATGCTATATATAAATACAAATTTAAATAACTGCGTATTTTTAATATATTGGAGTCTTTTAGAATATAAAATTAGTTTTTTTTTTTTTAACTTCTTGAATAATATAGTATTAATTATATTAAAAATTTTTAATTCTTTTTCTTCAAAAGATCTTAATTCTCATAAATTTTTCATGAAATTTCAGCAACAAATTTTTCTATTTTTTAAACAATATTTTTTGAATTTTTGGAGAATTTTTTTAAATATTTTCTCTTTTTTTTCTTCTAAAAATATTATTAGAAAAAACCCTGAAAATTTAAAGAATAATAAAATGAATTGGAAAGAAAAAAAAAAAATGAAAAGTTTTTTCATTTCAAGGAATTTTATTAAAAAAAATTCAAGAGAAATAAAAAAAATGAATAAAAAACTAGCTTGGATTGAAGCAACTTTAAATGATTTAGTTATTTGGAAACAATATTATTCATTTTCTTTTTTTTCTTCCAAAAATGAAGAAACTTTAAAAAATCCTTTTTATTTTTTTAATTCTAAAAAATTCATTGTTACTACAAGAGCTTACGAATCTATAGGTCTTATACCTCGTTCTATAACCCGAACTTTATACGGATTTCAAGCAGAGTTAACGGAACAATTAAATTCATTAGTGCTTCAAGATTTTCAAGTAGCAAGGTATCAAGCTTTGGCATCTTTGCAATATTTGGGATGTTTACTTTTTTTTCCTTGGGGAGTTTCGATTTCTTTAAAAAAATGGTTTTTAGAACCATGGATTAAAAATTGGTGGAATACTTATCAATTTCAAATTTTTCTTAATTCATTTCAAGAAGAAATAGCATTAAAACAGCTTCAAGAAGTAGAAGAACTTATTTGGTTAGATAAAGTAATGGTAAATTCTTTGAAAATAGAATCGCAAGATCTTGATCTAGAAATTCATCAAAAAACAATCCAGCTAGTAAAAGCATATAATGAAAAGAATATTCAAATTATTTTACATTTATTAACAGATATTACTTATTTTGTAATTTTAAGTGCTTTATTTTTCCTAGGTAAAGAAAGACTTGCTATTTTAAATTCTTGGATTCAAGAATTATTTTATAGTTTAAGTGATACAATGAAAGCTTTTTTTATTTTGTTATTAACCGACCTATGTATTGGATTTCATTCGCCCCATGGCTGGGAAATTGTAATAGGATCGTTTTTAGAACATTTAGGATTTGAGCATAATAAAAATGTAATATCTTGTTTTGTTTCGACTTTTCCAGTCATTCTAGATACAGTTTCTAAATATTGGATTTTTCGTCATTTAAATCGTATATCTCCTTCTATTGTGGCAACCTATCATACAATGAATGAATAAAAAAATAAATTTTTTAATTTTTAATAATAACTTATTTTTTTTAATTTTAAATAAATTATTAACATAGAGTAGAATACTTTTGATTTATTACCTTGATTATTACTATAATGGGCAAAGTTATAAATAAAGATAGCTAGGATAATTAAGGTATCCTATTCATTAAATTTTTTGAAACAAATAATCGAATTATGCAAAACAGAAATATTAATCACTTGATAAAAAAGTGGGTGCTTCGATCAATTTCGATCCTGATTATAATGAAAATAATAGCTTGGCCATCTATTTCCGAAGCATATCCAATTTTTGCACAACAGGGTTATGAAAACCCTCGAGAAGCAACTGGTCGTATTGTTTGTGCTAATTGTCACTTAGCTAAAAAGCCTGTAGACATTGAAGTACCTCAGTCTATTTTACCAAATACAGTTTTTGAAGCTGTTGTTAAAATTCCTTATGATATGCAAATAAAACAAGTTCTTGCTAATGGTAAAAAAGGAGCTTTAAATGTAGGAGCTGTTCTTATTTTACCAAAAGGATTTGAATTAGCGCCTTCTGATCGTATTCCTCCTGAAATGAAAGAAAAAATAGGTAATCTTTATTTTCAACCTTATAATTCTGATAAAAAAAATATTCTTGTGATAGGTCCTGTTCCTGGCAAAAAATATAGTGAGATTATATTTCCTATTCTTTCACCAGATCCTCTTGTTAATAAAGAAGCAAATTTTTTGAAATATCCTATATATGTAGGTGCTAATCGAGGAAGAGGCCAAATTTATCCCGACGGAAGTAAAAGCAATAATACTGTTTATAATGCTTCAACTACAGGTCAAATAAGTAAAATTCTACGTAAAGAAAAAGGTGGATATGAAATAACTATTGATAATACAGCAGACGGTCGTCAAGTTGTTGATATTGTACCCCCCGGACCAGAACTTATTGTTTCAGAAGGTGAATTAATTAAAGTAGATCAGCCTTTAACAAATAATCCTAATGTAGGTGGTTTTGGTCAAGGAGATGCAGAAGTAGTACTTCAAGATCCTTTACGTGTTCAAGGTCTTTTATTATTCCTTGCATCAGTTATATTAGCACAAATATTTTTAGTACTTAAAAAGAAACAATTTGAAAAAGTTCAATTAGCTGAAATGAATTTTTAGTTTTAGAATTTATTAAAATTAAAGAAAAAAAAAGAATAAAAGCGTTTGATTAAAAGAATTTTTGTTTGTAATTGATAATTATTATAATGAGATTAAATTTAAATTTTATATGTTTATACAATATGATAATAATTTCTTTAGAAATTGAAACTTTTGAGTATTATTATGTTTTTCCTTTATTAAAAGAAATTTTGGATCATTGGGGATATACATTGAATTTAAGTAATTTTAATAAAATGACTCAAGGAACATTAATAAATATTTGTCATCTTGCTAAATGGATTTTTTTTTTTCATATATACTATATATATTTTTATAATTATTCAAATAATAAATTTGGTCCAAATTTAAAATTTTATTTTCAATTAAAAGAAAATTTGTGTTATAAAAAATATATTACTACTCAAATTTATTTCTGTAAAAAAAAGAATTTTCAAAATATAAAGTACAATAGGTTCAAAAAAATATCAGAAATATCATTATTTTTTTTAAGTAACTTTAGAAAAAAAATTCAAAAAAATTTTCGAGTTAAAGAAAAAAATAGTATTTCTTTTTTTAATAACATTAAAATTTTAACAAAATTTAGTTTTTTTTATTTTTTTTTTAAATTTATTTTATTTTATAAAAGATGGAAAATTAATAGATTATATGTAAAAATGGCTTATATTGCTTATTGTGAAAATTTATTGGATTTCTCTATTAAGCTTTTTAAAATGGCTCGTTTTGAAAAACAAATGTCTTTTTTTTTTAATTCATATTTAAATTTTTCAGGTTATAAAAACAAGTAATACATTTATTATTTATTATTTGTAACATTATTATTATTAAAAATTTTTTAATAGTTTATAATTTAACAAATTTTTTTAATAAATTGAAAAAACATTATGAAATTTTAAATTTTAAAATTTCATAATGTTTTTTCAATTTTATTCATCTAAAATTGAATAAAAATATTTATAAAAAATTTAAATATTAGTATTTAATTTTTTTATATAAATTTTTATCGAGTTTTAGATTTTGAATTATAAAGAAGATCCTAGTCCAGAGTATGAGCCATAAAAAAAGATACCTACTAAGCCAATTACAAGAATACCAGCTACAGTACCTATTAACCATAAAGGAATTCTTCCGGTGGTATTTGCCATTTATCTTACACTCCTTTTCAATTTTATTAGGTAGTTGGGACTTAAAACATAAACAGTCACAAATATTATATTTTTGAAGTTGTTCCAAATAAGGCAAGGAATATTTTGCTGTAATTAATTAAAAAAATAATTAGAAAATAAAACAGCTAGTACAAAAATAAGTAACAGACCCCAATAGAGGCTAGTACGATTTAATTCTACACTTTGTTTGTTTGGGTTTGGTTGTGTCATAGCTTTACATTTTAAATAAAGTTTATCATTTAATTTTATCGCTGTATAAATTGCATTGCTGATATTGATCCTAAAAAGAAAACTGTAGGTACAGCTAGTCCGTGAACAGCTAACCATCGAACTGTAAAAATTGGATAAGTTCTATCTATAGTCATTTATACCTCCTAAAAGGATCTAGTAAATTCATCAACTTGTTCCAATGAATTGAAACGGCCAGTAATTAAAGGAACTTCTTGTCGACTTTCTGTAAAATATTCATTTGGCCGAGGACTTCCAAACACATCATAGGCCAAACCTGTACTAACAAATAACCAACCTGCAATAAACAACGAAGGTATAGTAATGCTATGGATTACCCAGTATCGAATACTGGTAATAATGTCAGCAAAAGGGCGCTCTCCCGTATTTCCAGACATACTTAGCTCCATATATATATTTGTAGAGGCCAAGGAAAAAAATTCCATAAAAGATTAAAATTACATGATACTATAAAAAAATCTTTTTTAAGCCTTATTAGATTATCAATGTTATACCAAAGGTATCTTTGAAGCATACTAGATTAGTATATCTAGGGTTCTTTCAACGCAGCAAGACGAATTGAAAAAAATATATATAAAGTATACGTTAAAAACTTTAATTTTTTTGATTTTTTTAATACTATATTATAATTGCAGTATAAAAAATGATTATAAAAAGAAAAAAGGGTATTACAATTAGTATTATTCATAGAAAATAGAAAAATTTTCTATGAATTGCTATGAATTAAGGAATTTATTTATTTGAATAAAATTTTATTAATATTTTTTATTTTAAATAAAAAATATTAATAAAATTAAAATATTATCAAATTTAGTCAGTTTAAAATTATATTAAATTTGAAATTATTATTAATTTCATAATTTTATGCTGAAATCATATTATGATAAAATTTAAGAAAAAAAAGGCTTTTTTCCATTTTGAGGGAAATTATATTGAAAAAGCTAATATTATTATATTTAAAATAATTCCAATTAATAAATTTTTTAAATAAAAATAAAGAATTTGGGTAATTGTTTTCTAAGGGTGTATACTAAATTTGTTATATTGCTATTAGGATTCTTTTTTATGCTTACTATATTAAGTTATTTTGTATTTTTATTCGCTGCTCTAATTTCAGCTCTAGTTCTTTTTATTGGTTTAAATAAAATACAACTTATTTAAAAAATATATATTCTAACTTTTAAGGTCCTAAATTTTTCATTGTATTTCTCAACTCAAAAAGATTACTGAGATTAATAATAAATTTAGTTAGTTTCTAACTTAAATATTAGTTTAATAAAAAAAAATGGTTGAAGCGTTGCTTTCTGGAATTGTATTAGGATTAATTCCAATAACTTTAGCTGGATTATTTGTAACCGCTTATTTGCAATATCGACGTGGTGATCAATTAGATCTGTAATTAAATATATAAAAAGTCAAACTTTATTTAATTTATTTATAGACCTCTCCCTAAAAAAGAGCAGGGGGGTCTAAATTTATTGAGTATTTTTTAATTTATTTTAAAAAATTTATTATTATTTTTTATAAAAATAGTAAATAATCACGCCCTGTAGGATTTGAACCTACGACATCAGGTTTTGGAGACCTGCGTTCTACCGAGCTGAACTAAGAGCGCTTTTTTTAATTTGTCTTTAAATATTAAAAAGTTCTTACTAGTTATTTTAATACAATTTTTGGGGTAGGGATGACAGGATTCGAACCTGCGACATTTTGTACCCAAAACAAACGCGCTACCAAACTGCGCTACATCCCTCCCATTATTATCTTTTTATTCATTACAATTGTATCTTATTTGTTGTTTTTTGCCTACACATTTTTATTCTATTCTTTATTTTTTTAAATATTTATTTGTTTGATTTAAAAATTAACATATATAGATAAAAAATATAATATAAAAAAAAATAATGATATTTTTTAATATAAATAAAAAAATGATTATTTAAGATAAAATAGATTTAATAAAATGATAAAAATATAGATTAGAAAATTAATTAATTTATTAAAAATATCTTTTATCATTTTGTTATATAATCTTTTGTAAAAGATGCAAAAAAATTATTAATTTATTAAATTTATATAACTCTATATAAGGAAAGGAGATTTTCCAATGCAAGATGTAAAAACATATCTTTCTACAGCCCCTGTTTTAGCTACGTTATGGTTTGGGTTTTTAGCTGGTCTATTGATAGAAATTAATCGTTTTTTTCCAGATGCTTTAATTCTTCCATTTTTTTAAAAAAGTATATATATAAAATTTTTTACTTTTCTAAACTTTATATATATATATATATTCTTATTTGTTCTAAAGAAGTAGAATAAAAAAATATTCTATATAAAAAAATAAAAATTTACATTTATAAATTATAATAACAAATTTTTATTTTTTACAAATTTTATAAATTTCATATTAGAAATAGTATTATGGCTAAGAATAAAGATATAAGAGTAACAATTACTTTAGAATGTATTAATTGCATTCGAAATGAGAAAAAAAAATTAGGTGTTTCCAGATATACTACTCAAAAAAATCGTCGTAATACACCTATTCGATTAGAATTAAAAAAATTTTGTTCTTATTGTAATAAGCATACTATTCACAAAGAAATAAAAAAATAAATAGTATTTTAAAGTTTTATGAAACAAGCTGTAAACAAATCTAAGCGAGCTTCCCGTAGACGTTTGCCACCAATCAGATCAGGCGAAACTATTGATTTTAAAAATATAAATTTACTGCGTAGATTTATTAGTGAGCAAGGAAAAATTCTATCTAGACGAATGAATAGATTAACTTCAAAACAACAGCGTTTAATGACTATTGCTATTAAACGAGCAAGAGTTTTAGCTTTATTACCTTTTCTTAATAATGAAAATTAATTTAAATTTTATTTTTATTTTTAGTAAAAAGATTATATCTAGATATATTTTTAATTAAATTATCTGACTTCCCTGGAGTAAATTTACTCCAGGGAAGTCAGATAATTTAATTATTTTTTGTTTCTTATTAATTAATTTCTTTTAGTATTGTAGAAAAACAATTATTATCTAATAAAGCTATTTGTGCAAGCATTTTTCGATTTAAACATACTTTATTTTGATATAATTTCTGAATTAATTTATTATAAGAAATTCCATTAGTTCGAGCTGCTGCATTTATTCGAGTAATCCATAAACGACGAAGATCTCTTTTTCGTTTATTTCTATCACGATAAGAAGATGCTAAAGCTCGCATTCCTTGCTGATTAGCAGTTCGGAATAGTTTAGAATGAGCTCCTTGAAATCCTGATGTAAGTGTAAAAATATTTTTTCGGCGTTTTCGAGCTACATATCCACGTTTAACTCTAGTCATTGATGTCTACTCTCATAAATTACTAATTGATTTTAATTAAGGAATAAAAAAGAATTTTATTTTTAAAAAATAAAATTTTATTTAAAATCTAATATTTTTTTATTTTTGTGTTTTTTTATAGAATCAAATAAATAATTTTGATAAAAAAAATAAAAACATTAACTTTATTATATTTATTATAAAATAATAAAGCTTTGATAACTAAAAAAATATATATATTATTTTACTTATTACTATTTTTTATAATCATAAAAGATTATAAGTATATATAAATTTATTATTATTTTTTTAATAGTAATAAAATATTACTAATTTTTCTAATGTAGAAAATAAAAATTCCAATGGCTTTTGCTAATTTAACCTTCCTAACCATTATTTTTTTAGGCTAAAAAACCTTCTTAATAATAAAGGAATAGGACCTTATAATAAGAAAAATTATGGATTCCATTGTTTCTATGGCTTTTTCTTCAACGGTGAGGCTCTTTTTATATACCGGAGCTTTTTAAATTATGAGATGTTATTAGTAATTTGTATAATTTCTAAAATTTAGCTTTCTTTTTTTATTAAATACTATAAAAGTTTTATTAAAATAAAAAATTGATTTATCTAGAAACGATATTTTATTTTAATAGTTTGCTGAGCAGCTAGCCTTATAATCCCGTTCTTGCAATAATATAACTATTTTTAAGTATTTGTATTAAATCATATATATATAATTTTTTCGCTTAATAAATTCATAATTAAATAAATATTATTGAAAAATTGCTTTTTGACCCACATCAAGGTAATTGGATTTGCACCAATAAAAACCATAAATTTCAATTACTTTATAAATAAATGATAAATTAAAAATTGACTATAATAAAAAAGTTCTTATGCTATACTGAATCTTATTTTAGAATTAAAGTTTTTTAATTTAAACAAGTCGCACATACACTCTAGTACAAACTCCTCTTCGTTGAGGACATCCTTGAAGAGCAGGAGATTTTGTTCTATTTTCTATTGGTTGTCTTCGATTTCTAATTAATTGTTGAATAGTAGGCATTTAAAATTATATGCAAAATTTATTGGTTTAGATCAATCTTAACCCTAAAAATTTATTAGAAGTTTTTAACTTACATTATTCTATTAAAAATTTTTTGTATTTTCTATAGCTACAAGATCAACAATTCCATAAACTTTTGCTTCTTGTGCTGACATAAAAACATCTCTTTCCATATCTTCAGAGATAATCCATAAAGGTTTACCTGTTCTTTGTACATAAACTCGAGTAATACAATCGCGAAGTTTTAATACTTCTTCTGCTTCCATAATACATTCTCCTGCTTGACCATCATAATAAGAACTAGCAGGTTGATGAATCATTACCCTAATTAATAATAAGTTTTTATATTAAATTTTTCTATAAACTGTACAAGCATTTTTTATGCATACAGCTTTAAAATAAATAAATAAAATATATATCATAAAAATAATCTAAAATTTTTATTAATTATTTTCATATTTATTTTAAATTTTATATACCATTTTTTTTTTAATACTTTTATGGTTCTGTTACTTTAAAAATTTTTCATTAAGTAATGCCAAAGTTTTTTTTCTAAAAAATATAGCTAAATTTAAACTTTAGCTAAAATTCTATTTTTTATCTATATATTTTTTATCAGATACAAAAAATGAAAAAAAATAAAAATTTATGACGCTAAAATAAATTGATAAAAAACAGTATTTAATTATCTTGATATTAAAAATTTTTATTATAGTATTTATATCAAGCCTTTATGTCAGGCTATTTTCACCCTTCATTTGGTTTAGACATGTTAAAATTAATAAAAAAAACAAGCATTGGCGCAAAGCGTGGGGTAGCGCAATACGTTTAGTAATTTCTCCGCCAGTTAAAATAAAAGATCCCATTGAAGCAGCTAATCCCATACAAATTGTATGTACATCGGGAACTACAAATTGCATAGCATCATAAACAGATATTCCTGCTAAAACTGCTCCACCAGGAGAGTTAATATATAAATACATATCTTTACTTTCATCTTCTCCATTTAAGTACATCATAATACCGATGAGTTGATTTGCAATTTCATCGTCTACATGTTGACCTAAAAAAAGTAATCTTTCTCGATAAAGTCGGTTGAGTGGAATAGATTATTTTCTTTCTTAAAAACCGTACAAGCATTTTTAAAAGCATACGGCTCAAGTAGTTGTAAAGAAGTTAAATCTTCTTATTTTCTAATAAATTTAAAATTTTCTATTTTTTTATAATTTTTTTTAACTACTTTTAGTTCAAGTTTTTTTATTTTATTTATTGAACGATTTATTATTAATTAATAGATTTTGTTAATTTAATATTCTTTTTATAACATAACAGTAATTTTTTTTTATTTACAAATAAGTTTTTAATTATATCTTTAGGTTTATGCTCTACTTCGGAAAAAAAATATCCGATTTTTACTTATACATATAGAATAAGTAAATATAATGATATTCTTTTATCTTTTATATTAAAAATATTTTTCTATTACTTTTGATTAAATAGAAAAATTTAGTTTAGATTTTTAGCGAAGCCTGAAAACTTTATTTGTTTGGACTAACCATAGAAATTTAAGATTAATAAAGTTTTTATATTTAATCAATTTTATTTGTTAAAATCTCATGCTTTTAAAGTAAGAATAGTTCTATTAACTTTAAATGAGATTAAAGCATCTAAATCGGAAAAGATGATGGGGAGTTTCCATATAATCAAAACTATTTAATAAAGCGCACTATACGTCAATCCAAACAGCATCTTCTTCTCCAGGGAGCCTAAAAGGCACTTTTGGAACACCAATGGGCATTTTTTTTTATTAGAGTAAATAAAGCACTTTTATAACAAAGGGAGAACATAACAAGCTAATAAATAATTAGATTGTATTTTTTAATAATATTATTATATCATATTAATAGTATTATATCAGAGATACTTTATCTATCAAAAGTATAAAATATATTGAATATTAAATGGGACCAATCTCGGCATTGTTATCGGAAATATATAAATGCTAAACTATTTCTGCTTGTCTTTATTAATTGTCTTAATTTTTGATATTTTTACTGGAAAATAAAAGCTTTTAGAATAAAAAAAATATTATCTTATAGTATATTTATTAATTAATGCGAAAAAGTTACATAGTTTCTACTTCTCTTTGAGAAAGGGGTATTTCCATGGGTTTACCTTGGTATCGTGTTCATACTGTTGTATTAAATGATCCTGGTCGCTTAATTGCTGTACATTTAATGCATACAGCTTTAGTTTCTGGTTGGGCTGGTTCTATGGCGTTATATGAATTAGCAGTTTTTGATCCTTCTGATCCTGTTCTTGATCCTATGTGGAGACAAGGTATGTTTGTTATACCTTTTATGACTCGTTTGGGAATAACAAAATCTTGGGGAGGCTGGAGTATTACTGGAGAAACAGTAACTAATGCAGGTCTTTGGAGTTACGAAGGCGTAGCTGCAGTACATATTGTGTTATCAGGTTTATTATTTTTAGCAGCAATATGGCATTGGGTTTATTGGGATTTAGAATTATTTCGTGATGAGCGTACAGGAAAACCTTCTTTGGATTTACCAAAAATTTTTGGAATTCATTTATTTTTATCAGGAGTTCTTTGTTTTGGATTTGGAGCGTTTCATGTAACAGGTTTATTTGGTCCTGGTATATGGGTATCTGATCCTTATGGATTAACTGGAAAAGTACAACCTGTTGCTCCAGCTTGGGGCGCTGAGGGTTTTGATCCTTTTGTTCCAGGAGGAATAGCTTCTCATCATATTGCCGCGGGTATTTTAGGTATATTAGCAGGTTTATTTCATCTTAGCGTTCGCCCTCCTCAACGATTATATAAAGGGTTACGTATGGGAAATGTTGAAACTGTTTTATCTAGTAGTATTGCTGCTGTATTTTTTGCTGCTTTTGTTGTTGCTGGAACTATGTGGTATGGTTCCGCCGCAACTCCGGTAGAATTATTTGGCCCTACGCGTTATCAATGGGATCAAGGGTTTTTTCAACAAGAAATTGATAGAAGAATTCGTTCTAGTAAGGTTGAAAATCTTAATTTATCAGAAGCTTGGTCTAAAATTCCGGAAAAATTAGCTTTTTACGATTACATTGGTAATAATCCAGCTAAAGGTGGATTATTTAGAGCAGGTGCTATGGATAATGGAGATGGAATAGCTGTTGGTTGGCTAGGTCATGCTGTTTTTAAAGATAAAGAAGGACATGAACTTTTTGTTCGTCGTATGCCTACTTTCTTTGAAACTTTTCCAGTAGTTTTAGTAGATGAAGAAGGAATTGTTAGAGCTGATGTTCCGTTTAGAAGAGCGGAATCAAAATATAGTGTTGAACAAGTAGGTGTAACTGTTGAATTTTATGGTGGTGAACTTGATGGAGTAAGTTTTAGTGATCCAGCTACAGTAAAAAAATATGCTAGACGCGCTCAATTAGGTGAAATTTTTGAATTTGATCGTGCTACTTTAAAGTCGGATGGTGTTTTCCGTAGTAGTCCAAGAGGTTGGTTTACCTTCGGTCATGCTACTTTTGCTCTTCTTTTCTTCTTTGGACATATTTGGCATGGTGCTAGAACTTTATTTAGAGATGTTTTTGCTGGTATTGATCCAGATTTAGACGCTCAACTTGAATTTGGAGCATTTCAAAAATTAGGAGATTCTACTACTAAAAGACAAATAGTTTAAAATTCTTGTAATAAATTTTTTATTTCCTAATAAAAAGAATCAATATATGTATACATATATTATTCTAAATTTCATATATATAATCATAGACTCCTTAAATGAATCTATTTTTCAATTAGTACGAAAGCTATCTCCATACTTCTCAATTACAATCAAATATATGGAAGCATTGGTTTATACATTTCTATTGGTAGGTACTTTAGGAATAATTTTTTTTGCTATTTTTTTTCGAGAACCACCCAAAATTGAAACTAAAGGAAAAAAATAATTTTTTTATTTTTAATAAAAAAATATAAAAAAATTATGGACCTTCCCTAAAAAAGGGAAGGTCTTTACTAATGAATTTAGTCTTCATGTTCTTCAAAAGGATCTCTAAGTTCTTTAGAGGGTTGTCCAAAAGCTGTATAAAGAGCATAACCAGTAAAACTTATAAGTAAACAAGATATAAATATAGCGACTAAAGTTGCAGTTTCCATTTTTAAGTAATTCCAAAATAATGGTTTGTTTTTAATTAATATAATAGTACACAAAGCTAATAAATCTCAACTACCAACTAATCTAATAACATTTTATTTATGGCTACACAAATTATTGATGATACTCCTAAAACTAAAGGAAAACGAACTGGTATAGGTGATATATTAAAACCACTTAACTCAGAATATGGTAAAGTAGCTCCTGGATGGGGAACAACTCCGTTAATGGGTGTTGTAATATCATTGTTTGCAGTTTTTCTAGTAATTATTCTTGAACTTTATAATTCTTCTGTATTATTAGATGGAGTTCCTGTAAGTTGGTAATAACTTTCATCAGTTCAATAAAAAAAGAATAATTCTTTTTTTATTGAACCATTAAAAATTAGGTAGTTTAATCGTGTAATAATTAATTAAAGGATTTGTGGATTATGGGTGTGCGACTTGTTTAAATATATTATATTTTAAAATACAAAATAATTTGTTAATCTTAAAAAAAGATTATTTTATCTTATTAAATATTATTAAAAAATAATATTTAAAGCATAAGAAAAGATAAAAATATTTTTAATTTAAACCATGATTAATTTATATAAATTTACTATTTAAATTTCGATACCAATTTCATTTTTTTCAAATTTAATAAAATTTAAAAAGTATTTACCTATTGTACTTTTTTTTAATTATTGGAATATAGTAAAAATCTAAAGTTTAATTATTTTTATTAAAATTCAAACAAGAAAATCTTTATAAATTATTGATGTTAATAATTATATAATAAATTATAAAATAATAGATTATTCAGAAAAGCAATTAACGCTAACTTGAAATTCAAACACTATAAAATGTATAGATTTAATATATTTTTTGTGTTTAAGCCGTATGAAAAAAAATTATCATTTACGGTTTTTCGAGAAGAAAATACATAAAGGTTTATCTATCTCAATAGAGTATATGATTGGTTTGAAGAGCGTCTTGAAATTCAAGCGATTGCAGATGATATTACTAGTAAATATGTACCACCTCATGTCAATATTTTTTATTGTTTAGGGGGTATTACTTTAACTTGTTTCTTAGTACAAGTAGCAACTGGATTTGCTATGACATTTTATTATCGTCCAACTGTGACAGAAGCTTTTGCATCTGTTCAATATATAATGACTGAAGTTAATTTTGGTTGGTTAATTCGATCAGTTCACCGATGGTCAGCAAGTATGATGGTTTTAATGATGATTTTGCATGTATTTCGTGTTTATCTTACAGGAGGTTTTAAAAAACCTCGTGAGTTAACTTGGGTTACTGGTGTTATTCTAGCTGTATTAACAGTTTCTTTTGGTGTAACTGGATATTCTTTACCTTGGGATCAAATTGGTTATTGGGCAGTCAAAATTGTAACTGGTGTACCTGAAGCTATTCCTATTATAGGATCTCCTTTAGTAGAATTATTACGTGGAAGTGTGAGCGTGGGTCAATCTACGTTAACACGCTTTTACAGTTTGCATACTTTTGTATTACCTTTGCTTACTGCAGTTTTTATGTTAATGCATTTTCTAATGATTCGTAAACAAGGTATTTCAGGTCCTTTATAGATTATTAAAATAATATTAATAATATTATAGTAATTACTATTAGATAAATTTATTGCCATAAATGTTTTAATTATTTTTAAGTTTTTAACAGTATAAAAATATTCTATGGATTGTCTTTATTTTGAAGCTTTTTTTTTATTTATAAAAAAAATACTTTAATTTTAAATATATTTATAATTTCTAAGAGAAAACAGATTATGGGAGTGTGTGATTTGAATTAATTCTTCGGCTATATAGATATTTTAATAAATCTGTCACATTTATTATAAAAAAATGTGTTTGTATTCCAATTTATTCTATTAGAAAAATAGAAAAATAAAAACTTGGATAAAAACAAATTTTTTCTATGATCAAATCATAAAAAGGCTTCGTGAAATCTGGTAAATAAAAAGATATATCTAAATTAGATGATAAAAAGTCACATCCATTTCTTTTGAGCTTTTGTTATAAAAAAATCACCGGAGTGAAAGAAAGATCTAATGAAAAAAAAAGCTAATATATTAACAAATTAATATTTAATAAGTTTAAACTTTTTATATTATTTTAAAAAGATACCTTATTAAAAAACAAGACTATCCAAAAGTATAGTAATTTTAATAAAATTTAATAAACTTACTTGGATTATGAGCTTTTAATTAAAATAAAAATTAATTTTTTTACAAAAAATTGTTAAATTATTTTTAAATTATATAGTAATTGTTTGAGTCGGATGAAAAAAAAAATTCATGTCCGATTCTTTTGGGGGGAATATTTAATTAACCTATCCTAATAACAAAAAAACCTGATTTAAGTGATCCTGTATTACGAGCTAAATTAGCTAAAGGTATGGGACATAATTATTATGGAGAACCTGCTTGGCCCAATGACCTTTTATATATATTCCCAGTTGTTATTTTAGGTACTATTGCTTGTACTGTAGGATTAGCTGTTTTAGAACCTTCAATGATTGGTGAACCAGCAAATCCTTTTGCAACTCCTTTAGAAATATTGCCTGAATGGTATTTTTTTCCTGTATTTCAAATACTTCGTACAGTTCCCAATAAATTATTAGGTGTTCTTTTAATGGCCGCAGTACCTGCAGGGTTATTAACAGTACCTTTTTTAGAAAATGTTAATAAATTTCAAAACCCTTTTCGTCGTCCAGTAGCTACAACAGTTTTCCTAATTGGTACTGCAGTAGCTCTTTGGTTAGGTATAGGAGCTGCTTTACCTATTGATAAATCTTTAACTTTAGGACTTTTCTAAAATTAATAAAAAATTAGAAAATTAAATTTTTAGTTAATATCTAGGTAAGTATTTATTTTAAAGTAAATACTTCCTAGATATTATAAAATATATTTCGAAAATAAAAGAATTAAAATATAATTAATTTTTTTTTAAGTAGTTAAATTCTTGTATTTAAATTAATGGAAATAAAGTTTATTTTTAGGTAAATTTATAGAAAATTGTTTTTCTAAAGCTTCTAGAACTTGTTCTACAGATTTTTTTCCAAAATTTTTTATTTTCATTAAATCATCTTGACTATAATTCAATAAATCTGAAATTGTGTGTACATTAACTCGTTTAAGACAATTATAAGCTCTAGCAGGTAATTCCAATTGATCAATAAAAATATGTTTAAATGTAATTTCTTTTGTTAGTTTGTCGGTTACTGGAGAAAAAGAAGAAAAATCAGATATATCATTTGGTTTATATTCAGTTTTTAATCCATCTATTGTTTCTTTTTTTTCTGTATGTAAAAAAGGAATAAATAAATCAATTAAACTACGTGAAGCCTCATAAAGTGCTTCTTTAGGTGTAATACTTCCATTAGTCCAAATTTCAATAAAAAGTATTTCTTGTATTTTATTATTATTTTCAAAGGAATGAACACTATAATTAGCATTTCGAATTGGCATAAATATAGCATCTATAGGAAAATAACCATCAATAGATTTTACAGAATCTTGTATACGATATCCACAATCTTTCTCAATTTCTAATTCAATATCTAAATGAATTGGTTTAGTAATAGTGGCTATATACTGTGTTGTATCAATTATTTTAACAGAAGGAGGTAATATGATATCTTGAGCTGTTATTTTTTTTGGTCCAAGAATAGATATAAATGCTTTTTGAGTTTCAGAAGAATTACTTTTAAGTACAATTTCTTTTAAATTTATTAGAATATCGTGTACTGATTCTTGAATGCCTACTATTGTGGAATATTCATGTGTTACTTTTTTAAATATTGCACATGTGATGCATGTTCCTTCAATTTCTCCGAGTAATGCTCGACGCATAGCAATTCCTACTGTATTAGCTTGACCACATCTAAATGGAGATATAGCAAATCTACTATAATGAAGACGTTCACTATCTACCTTAGATTCAACACACCTCCACTGTAGTGCTTGAGCGGAGACTGATATTTCATTTTGAATCATATTAAGATCTCTTTACAGTATATTCTATTTTTACACACGTCTTTTTTTAGGGGGTCTACACCCATTATGTGGCATAGGAGTTACATCACGTACAAAATTTAATATAACACCACTTCTACGAATTGCGCGTAATGCTGTATCTCGTCCTGGACCCGGACCGCTTATCATAACTTCTGCTTGTTTCATGCCTTGGTCAATTAGTAAACGAATAGCATTTTCTGCTGCAGTTTGAGCTGCAAATGGAGTACTTTTTTTTGTACCTTTAAAACCACAAGCACCAGCAGAAGACCAAGAAACAGTTTGTCCACGTATATCTGTAACGGTGACAATTGTATTGTTAAAACTTGCTTGAATATGAATAACTCCTTTAGGTATTCTACGTTTACCTTTACGTAAACTAATTTTTTTTATTAATTTTGCCATAATTATTATGTATTTAATTTAGAAAAATTATATATATTTATATATATAAAATAGAATTTTTTTTTTATGTTAATTAAATTAATTTATATTTTTAATGAAGACTTAAAAGTTTATCCTTGTCTTTGTTTATGTTTTGGATTAGAACAAACTACCATAATTCGTCTCCTTCTCCGAATTAGTCGACAACTTTCACATATTTTACGAACAGAAGCACGAACTTTCATTTTTTATACTCCTTTTTTTTAATATGACCAATATTACAAAAATGAAAAGATTTAAAAGTTTTATATTAAATTTTTTTATTTTCTATTTCTAATATTTCTGATTCCAAAAAGTAAATTAACTATTTGGAGATTTGGCACGAAGTCGATAAGTTATGCGTCCTTTAGTTAAGTCATAAGGACTTAATTCGACTTTAACTCTATCTCCTGGTAATATTCTTATATAATTACGTCTTATTTTTCCTGAAATATGAGTTAGGACTTCACATCCATTATCTAATTCAACTCGAAACATTGCGTTAGGAAGTGATTCAGTAACTATACCTTCCATATCAATTAAATTCTGTTTCTTCATTAAAGGGAAAATCTCCTTTCTAATTTAACTAACGTTGATAAATATAGTACTAGCTAGTTTTTTTATTTACAAAGATTTCCTATATAAGATGGTTTAAACAAAATGTAAATAAATTACCACACATAACATAAAATTTCTCCTCCAATTTGCTTTTCTCGTGCTTCCCGATCTGTCATGATTCCTTGAGATGTTGAAAGAATAATAATTCCCATTCCACCTAAAACTTTAGGAATTTCTTTATGACCAGAATACATTCTTAAACCTGGTTTACTAATACGTCGTAAAGTTGTTATGTAAGGTTTTTTTTTTTTTCCTTGATATTTTAAAGTAAAAATTAAAAAATAGTTTTTATTTTCTTGATGCTCTCTAAAATTATCTATAAAACCCTCTTGTAAAAGAATTTTTCCAATGTTTTTACTAATATTAGTAGCTGGCACTTGAACTGTTTTTGTTTTTCTTAAATTTGCATTTCGTATAGATGTAATCATATTAGCAATGGTATCGTTACCCATGAAAACTCCTTTTTACTATTGATATAAATAAGTTTTTTAAACTTGTTAAAAAGTTTTTAGAGCAAAAAATAAATTTAATTTTTTTAATTATTTTTGTTAAATTTGAAATAGAAAAATTTTGGAATAAAAATAATTAAAGAATATAGATATTAATAAAATATTTTTTAATTTTAAAGTTATTTTAAAATAACCTTTTTATTTAAAATAAAAAATTAAATTTATTATTTATTTAAAGGATATCTTTATTTTTAGTTGAATTTATTAAACTCTAAAAACAAGATATAATTTTGTGTATAAAACTTGAATGTTTTTTTTTTTTATAAGACTTCAGGAGCTAGCGAAACTATTTTAGTGAAATTAGATTCTCGTAGTTCTCGAGCGACTGGACCAAAAACACGAGTCCCTTTAGGATTTCCTTCTTGATTAATAACAACAGCAGCATTGTCATCAAATTGTATAATAGTTCCATTTTTACGTTTAAGTTCTTTACACGTACGAACAACTACTGCTCTTACTATTTCCGATTTTTTTAAAGGCATATTTGGTACTGCTTCTTTAACTACGGCAATAATTATATCACCGATATACGCGTATTTACGATTGCTAGCTCCTAATATTTGAATACACATTAATTTTCGAGCTCCACTATTGTCTGCGACATTTAAATAAGTTTGAGGTTGAATCATTTTTTTTTTGAGAAATGAACCCCCCTCTTTATAAGAAAAGGAATTAGGGGGGCCAAGTTAACAAATAAAATATTACTAATTTTGGTTATTTATATGATTTTTTATTTAGTTAAATAAATAAAAATTGTTATATAGAGTTTTCTTTATTTATTTTTTGTACAGGTATAGAAGTAATAAATTGAGTATGTATAGGCATTTTATATGCTGCAATTTTCATAGCTGCTTTAGCAATAGTTTCTGGTACTCCACTTATTTCATAAAGTATTCTTCCTGGTTTAACTACAGATACCCAATATTCTGGCGATCCTTTTCCTGAACCCATACGTGTTTCTGCGGGTCGCATAGTAATAGGTTTATCTGGAAATATACGTATCCATAGTTTCCCCCCTCGACGGGCATAACGAGTAATTGCGCGTCGTCCTGCTTCTATTTGTCTAGACGTAATCCAAGCTGGTTCCAGTGCCTGAAGAGCAAACTTACCAAAACAAATAGAATTACCTCGAGTAGCTATTCCCTTCATTCTTCCTCTATGTTGTTTACGAAATTTCGTTCTTTTCGGGTTATAGTCGATTTTTTTTATTTAATCTCTACTACAAAATCGGACGTGAAAGTTTTCCTTCATCCGGCTCCTCGTGAATAAAATTTTTATTTTAAAATAATAAATATAGAAAAAAACTTTAATATAAAGTTTTTTTTAGAATTAAATTTATAATAAATATAATAACAACTATATTTTATTATTTAGAATTTCAATAAAAAAAAGAAATAGTTTTATTAATAATTTAATTTTTTAACAAAATTTTATAATAAAAATTTCACGGGCGAATATTAACTCACTGAACTTATATTATAAAATTTAAAATTCTTGTTTATTTCGCCATCCTCTCGTATAATTTAATAAAATTTTCCATTGATTTTATTTAATTATAGATTACATCGTTCTCATAACTCTAAAATAAGCGTTTAGGTTCCTTTTCTACAGTGGAGTTTTACTTTTGTTGTTATATAGTCAAATTTCTTAGTATTTTTGATGTAAAACTCTTAAATTTTTAATTTTCAATTATTGTGGGTAAATTCGATTTCGATTTTATGCTGTATTACACTGTTTTTTTAAAAGGGTAGTTTTAACCATACGATTTAATAATATAGAATGATTTTTTTACTATAAGATACTTTTTTGCTTCATAATTAATTTTTTATGAAAAAAGTTTTTAAATGCATATAACTATGATTTATTAATTCATTTATTGAATCATTTTCAATATAAAGTATTGAGTTGGTTTCTAGTATAAACTAGACATCGCGTTTTTTAGTCTTTTATTATGACTTAAAAGCATCGATCTAAACGAGTCGCACACTAAGCATAGCAACTTTTTTAAAAATGTTAATAAGATTATATATAGAACTTTAAAATAAGAAAAAATAAAAATGATATCAATATTTTATAAAATAAAAAATATTAATTATTTTTCATTTTGAAATATCCAAATTTTTATTCCTAATACTCCATAAATAGTTTGAGCTGGATAATAACAATAATCAATTTTAGCTCGAAGAGTTTGTAAAGGAACTCTTCCTTCTCTAGCCCATTCTACACGAGCAATTTCTGCTCCATTAAGACGTCCTGCAATTTGTATTTTAATACCTTTTATTTTCGTTTTTTTTGCTAATTCAATTGCTTTCTTCATAGTTCTTCTAAAAGCAACTCTACTTTCTAATTGTAAAGCAATATATTCTGCAAGAATATTAGGTTCTCCATATGGTTTTGTCACTTCTGTTAAACTCATACGAAATTTTCGATCTCTGGGACTTAAAATATTCTGTACATTTTTTTTTAATTGTTCAATTCCATGACCACGACTTTCTACTAATAAAGCAGGAAATCCTGTATGTATTTCAACTTGAATTAAATCTGTTTTTCTTTTTATTTCAATACGTGCAATTCCTCCATAATTTGAAGAACTTCTTATATGTTGGTGTACATAATTTTTGATACAATTGCGCATTTTTTGATCTTCTTGAAGAAGTTTAGAATAATTTTTTGGTTGTGCAAACCAATAAGAATGATGATTTTGGGTTACACCAAGTCGAAAACCAAGTGGGTTAATTTTTTGTCCCATGCATTTTTTCCTTTTTTCAATAATATTAGCGTAATTTCTTTTTTTTTTTTCTTATTTAATTTTTTTTTTTTAATATAATTGTTATGTGACAGGTAGGTTTATGTATAGGATATCCGCGTCCTTGAGCTCTAGGTTGAAATCTTTTTAAAACAGCACCTTCATCTACTTTAGCTTCACTTATAAATAAATTAGTTTTATTTATTTTTAGATTATGACCTGCATTTGCTGCTGCTGAAGAAATTAGCTGTAATATAGGATAACATGCTCGATACGGCATAAACTCTAATATCATAAGTGCTTGTTCATACGAACGACCACGAATTTGATCAATAACTCTTCGTGCTTTATGAGCAGACATACGTATATGTTTGGCCAAAGCTCGGGCTTCTAATTTCGAACTATCGGATTTCATCAAACGTTACCTCCTAATTAACGACGAGATTTTTTATCACTTTTTGCATGCCCTCGAAAAGTTCGAGTAGGTGCAAATTCTCCTAATTTGTGACCTATCATACGATCTGTAATATAAATAGGTAAATGTTCTTGTCCATTATGAACAGCGATAGTATGACCAATCATTGTTGGTACAATAGTAGATGCACGAGACCAAGTTACTACTATTTTTCTTTCTTTTTTTATATTAAGACTTTCAATTTTTTTTAATAAATGGTCAGCTACAAAAGGACCTTTTTTTAGTGAACGTGTCATTACTAATTACCTTTTGTTTGTATTTTTTTCTAAATTTTTTTATATTAACTATTTTTACGGCGACGCAAAATAAAAGGATTACTATATTTATTATTTTTTCTTGTTCTTTCTCCAAGTGCAGTACGGCCCCAAGGAGTTAATGGTTTTTTTCGTCCAATAGGAGCTCGACCTTCACCACCTCCATGAGGATGATCTATAGGATTCATAACAACTCCCCTTACTCTAGGACGTTTTCCTAGCCATCTTTTAGATCCAGCTTTACCTATAGTTCGATTATTAGCATCAACATTACCTATTTGACCAACTGTAGCTAAACAATTTTGAGATATTAAGCGAACTTCTCCAGAAGGTAATCTTAAAGTAGCTAGATTATTTTCTTTTGCAATAAGTTTAGCTACAGCACCTGCAGTTCTAACTAATTGTCCGCCTCTTCCAGGTGTTATTTCTATATTATGTATAGCAGTGCCTAAAGGCATATTGGTTGAAGTAGATTTTTTTTAATTTATTAAAAAAAATCTCTTCCCAAACTGTACAAGCCTCTCTCAAGGCATACAGCTTTCTAGATGTATACTATTTTATGTAGCTATTTGATTATCTATAACTATTAATTTTATTATTTACATCCTAATTTTTTTTGCATCTGGCTTATTTTTTATAGTATAGCTTCAGAATGAATGACTTTATAAATTTACGTTAACATTTCTTTGTTTCTAATAACTTAGGAGGCATATTTTTTTATATAATAAAAATCACTTTATAGCTTCAAAATTGCCTTTGACCATCAATTTGAATGTGATTAACTTGTTTATTAGTAAAGATATTTAAAAAAACAAGAAGTGCCTATATTTTATTTTATACTTAAAACAAATCAAAGTTTTCTCCATATTATAATATCTTTAAAGTTTAAAACGTATTATTGATATAATAAACTTTATCACAAGCTATTGTTCCTTTTTAGTTTCCTTATAAGGTTTATCAGAATTTATTATTACTGAATTAGTGATAGATTTATAGATTTTGCTGTGAATCTAATTGGTTTTATCCAATTACGTAAATTAATAATTCAAACCGCACTCAAAGGTAAGGCATTTCCTACTAATATAGGAGCTTCAATATTAGAAATAATTGTATCCCCAATTTTTAATCCTCGAGGATGTAAAATATATCTTTTTTCTCCATCTTCATATTGTATAAGACATATATTTGCATTACGATTAGGATCATATTCTATAGTTATAATTTTTCCAGATATATTTTTTTTATTTCGTCGAAAATCAATTTGACGATATAAACGTTTATGACCTCCTCCTCTATATCGACTAGTAATAATTCCTCTATTATTACGACCTTGCTTATTATGTTGTCGAAAAGTTAATTTTTTTTGGGGATTATATTTAATTATTTCTTCAAATCCTAATACAGAACGATTTCGTGTGCCTGGAGTATAGGCTTTATATAAACGGATGGTCATAATTAAGTTAGATAAAATTTAAAAAAGTTATTTGTTTGAAAACAATGGAATAGAATAACCGGGCTGAAGTGTAATAATCATTCGTTTATAGCGAACCGAATGTCCTA